ATTCAAATTTTTGAGAGGAATCACGTTCATATCTCAGTCGTACTTTTTTGTTTCTGCTTTACTTTCTATCTATCTTACGTATCTGTGATACTATTCCTTCAGTTTCGGGTATCGCCCCAAAACTTTCGGATGTTAGGATTTGCCGTCCCAGCCTTGGTTCGGGAAGACGAAGAAGAGAAGGTGGGACTTACTGCCTCACATATCTCTGAGGTAGGACCCACCCATCTCTCGAGTCGGAGAGACATTTCCAGTGCTACCTCACTCGAGAAAACAGGCATGGAAGTTGACCAAGGGAAAGTTGTGGGTTCCATTGGTGAGAAGCGAGAAGTCGGGAGACTTCTCCCAGAGAAGCGAGACCTATGGACGTCTCGCGTAGGATTCGAACCTCCGTACTACGCGGTACTCTATTTTGAGTCTAGTATGTCTACCCCTCCTTCGAGGCAGGGAAACGCGGCGGAGTTACGCTCACCAATCCTACCCTATTGTAGGAGTATATCTATATGCCTGTCAACTGCTGAACCGAATTTTTACTCCCTTATCACCAAATTGACTAATTCGGGACTCCACCCAGGTCAGGTTTAGACGAGGCACCTGGACCTTCTTCATCACTCATTGCTTCTTCATGAAGTGGTAAGGTTCCACTTCATACTGACGACGGTCGAGGGTTCGAATCTATTTTCGCCCGCAATCAACCATCCCTTTAGGGATGGTTGATCCCCTCTCCCTACAGAGAATCTCCTTTTTTCACGACCTGACAAGCCCACGCCTGCCTCGTAAGCAAATCTTTTGTCTTTTTTTCAGTATCAATAAAATAATACATAAAATAAGACCATATGAAGATGCGGAAGAGATAGGCATTCCCTTTCCGCCTAAATACTTGCCTAACTACTTGGATGTAGCAGCATGGGTTGTTACTGCCCAACCCCAGCTGCGCATCGCGCGGAAATACTTATATCTCCTCCGGAGTAGACGGGTGATCATTTTCCTAGCAAGTGATTCCGGGTGCGAGAAGACAAATACAAGCTAGATAGGAAAATGTCAGGATCAATTACCGAAGAAGATATAACTATTTCGTAAGTTGCAGAGACAGACTAGTTGGGACAGCAGAACTGGCTTCTAATAAAAATCATTCGAAACAAGGGAGTTCACGTCACAAGAAGAGAAGTGAATCTAGAATAAAGTATTCCGTGTGATCCCGATAATGGGATCTATTAATATACCCGATAGGATTGATGCTAGTGCACGAATGATCATAGCTATTTCAATAGAACTTTTTGAAATTGATGGAGAAACTAATGAATTTTGTATAGAAGTTGTGGGTGCATCGCCACTCCCATTCTTCCCAGTGAACATTAATTTAATTATTTTAAGATAATAGTAGATGGAAATTACACTTGTGACGAGCGCTACCAGAACTGATGGGTACGAACCAGCTTTCCATCCATGCCAAAAGAGATAGAGTTTACCAAAAAAACCGGATGGTGGAGGGATACCCCCTAGGGATGGTGGACGTAAAACCGGAGAGAATGTTAGAACAGGATCCTTCATGTATAATCCCGCGTAATCCCTAATATTATCAGTTCCGGTTCGTAAACTGAATGAGGTGATACGAGCAAAAGTTCCCAGATTCATGAGTATATAAATAAACGTATAAGTTATCATACTTGCGTAACCGTTCTCCGGGTCTGCAGCAAGTACTCCAATCAGAATATATCCAATTTGGCTTATAGAGGGATAAGCTAGCATACGTTTCATACTTATTTGAGTAATGGCAATTAGATTTCCTAATATCATGCTAGAAGTAGCTAATAATCCTACCACGATATGCCACTCATTAGATAAATATGGAAAAGTTAGACCGAAGAGTCGCGTAAATAAAGCTGGAGCTGCTACTTTGGAGGTAACGGAGAAAGAAGCAACGACTGGTATAGGAGAGTCAGAGTCGAAAAGAGGATTTCCGATCTTTCCGCTCATTCAGAACCGTGCATGAAATTCTTACTTCACACGGCTCCCGGTTCATAAGAGATTCATAACTGATTTTGCTCCAGAACCTTCCTCGTGTATGTTTCAAACCCATTATTCTTTGAATAATTCATAATCATTCAATATGGGGATTAATTGTTAACTTCTCGAGGAATCCCTCATCATTTGTTTGGATTACCCACCAGGAGAGGAGTTTCGTCTCGAATTCTTTCTTGCTTGTTTACCCTTCTTCATTTTTCAACGGAATCCTTTCAACAACTAGAACTACTTGTTGAGTTGGTAGGCACACGTCGGGCGGGAGAGACAAATTGCGACTTTTTTCGTTCCTAGCAAAGTAAGCGCACATATTCTTCAATTTAATAATATCTTGGGGTGATTTATCAACTTGGAGGAATTTGTCAGTAGCTTCTGAAGGATCAAGCCTATTCACTTTCCATCAAATTGTGAAAAATTACACAGAAATAAATTGGATTTGTAGCCAAATCCGCATAAACTACCAATCTTTCTCTTTCTTCTTCTTTTTCATTTCGAAAATATACCCATAATAGAAGAGAGAATGGAAATAGATAGTTAGATCTATGATAGAAAAGGGGGTCTACCAAATATCGCCATTTACCTCTGTTTCACTCGTATGTTATTAGTTGAACAATGCATGAATCTTATTATACGGCAAGAGAAAAGCTAATTTAGGTAACTACTATCATGGGGAAATTTTTGCATTTCCGTGCACTCGCAGGACGCCCCAAAAAACAATTATGACTTTATATACTTATTCGTCATGATTAATTTGTTTTTCAGACGAATCACACTCCTTCATATACATCAGGAGTCCATTGATGGAAAGGAACGAGAGAAAGTTTAGATGCCATTCCAGCTGTAATAGACGCAACAGCAACATAGATTACAGTGAAATGCTGACTAAACGGGAGTTCACTTGCTATTTTATCAAGCTGAAGCTGTCCACCGGAAATTCCATACAACAGAGAAAAACCATATAGTAGAAGAGACGAGCTTGCTCCACCCATCAATAGAAATTTCGTAGTTGCTTCATTTGATCTTATATCCCTTTTAGTATGTCCAGACAAAAAACAAGAAGATAGGCTTGGAAGTTCCAATGCCACGTAAAGGGTGGCCAAATCATTTGCCCAGCAAAGAACCATTCCGCCCGAACCTGCAGCTAATATGAAAAACAGAAATTCTGCCAAAGCCATTTTTGAACATCGTATGTAATCAATTGATAACAGAACAGATAATATCGAACAAGTCAACAGAAGAAATCTAAATATATAACTAAAATTACTGATTCGATAATTTTCGAAAGAGATTAAGAAAAATTGGATTCCCCATTGACATAGTGAAGCAACCACGCCAATTAACATAGATATTAACGAAATTTGGTAAAGCAAAGTTGTATTTTTTCCCTTGTTTGATAAATCGATTACAATAACTGTAATTAAACTGAAAATTAAAATACGTTCCGGCAAAGTTGACAGATTACCGACTGAAGGAAGACCTAACTCCCTCTCACTTCGACTCCGACTTTGACATAGTCTCGGCAATCATGTTAAACTGTTATTAATTGGCATCCATGGCTGAACGGTTAAAGCACCCAACTCATAATTGGCGAATTCACAGGTTCAACTCCTGTTGGATGCAAGTGGAGGAGGAAAATGAAGAAGGGGCTAAGTAATTTGAAGATATGTTTATGAAGCAGGTAGATCTGATATTGGTCTCGGAGAGAGACAGATGAGTAAACTATACAGGAGTTATGAAGGGTAGGATCAGTAAAAATTGAAGATAACTAATTATGAAGTGAGAAGGATACTATGGATAAGCCAAAAAATCAGTTGATTACCGAAAAATCTATTCGTTTGTTGCAACAAAATCAATATACTTTTCATGTGGATCCGAAGTTGACCAAAACTGAAATGAAAAATTGGATTGAACAGATTTTCGACGTTAAAGTCGAAGGGATCAGCAGTAGTCGAGTAAGAACTAAAAAAAAAACTAGATTGAATTTGAATTCCGCAGGTGAAAAAAAGATGATAATTAAACTTCGATCTAATTTCTTCATTCCACTATTTCTAAACTAATACCTGGAAAGAGTTTATCTTCTTATCAAATGGGAGATTATGCATAAATATAAAAGGGAAGAATAAGTATGGCCATGTGACTATATGAGGCGTATACTCCAGGTACCCGAAGCCGGGCTACTCTACAATTTGGTGAAACGACAGAATCTAAGCCCCACAAACAATTAACTTTTTTTAAAATGTCTAGAAGTGGTCGCAATAATCTGGGGATCATTACCAGTAGACATAGAGGGGGAGGACACAAGCGTCTATATCGTAAAATTGATTTTCGGCGCGACAAGTTGAACGTTGACGGAAGAGTAGCCAGTATCGAATACGACCCCAATCGGAACGCTTTCATTTGTTTAATCAACTATACAGATGGTCATAAAAGATACATCTTACATCCACGGGGGGTGAGGGTTGGAGACGACGTAACATCTAGTCCTGACGCATCCATTTCAGTTGGAAATGCCCTACCTCTGAGTGCGGGTTGAATAGTTGATTCGCGTATTTCGAAATTAGTCGATCGGGTTGTAGGCTTGTCCCAAAAACCTCGCACTACTTCGAAGTTATTAGATAAAATGAAGTAAACCTTGTTGGGGTAACCAAATAGGGACAGCAGCGCGTGCTACAGTCTAAAGCAATTCGACATATATCAAATTGCGGAGGTAAGATAATATGGAAACAGGTAAATAATCTCGAAATTATACTAACAAAAGAGGGGCATCCTATTCTATAAATACATGAAGATTACGAATTCAAGACACTCGGTTTGGCAGTCAGAGGCAAAATCGAAGCCACAGAGTGACGTGGAGAAGAAATGTATGGAATTGTAGCTACGTCGATGCTAAAGAGAGGCGGTTTCCTAAGTTATCCCGAACATTTATTAATGCCGACGCGAATCATCGAAGTCACCAATTCTGTTGCTAAATTCTCTTGAATTACTGGATTATCGAGAGGGAGCCAGATGCAGGCGAAGAAGCCGAGGATATAAAATAGATGGCTCAAAAATGACTCGCTTTTCAGTAATCATCAATTAAATTTGGTGCTACCAAAACCTAGCAGCGGTGCTTCTCGTATCCGGAAAGCTGTATGCTTCGAAAGAAGCTTGTGCAGTTTGGGAAGGGGTCTTCCCCGATCGTTTCTTCCTTCTGAGGATAAGTAAGAGGAGGGGGGGGAGGGTCTACCTCGACCAGAATACCTTTAGGTACTATTATACATAATATAGAATTAAGATCTGGGAGAGGCGGATAATCGGTTAGATCAGCTGGCGCAGCAGCGAAAGTAGTTGCAAAGGAAGGGAAACTAGCTACATTAAGATTACCTTCCAATGAAATCCGTCTAATATCTCAGAATTGTTTAGCAAGTATCGGACGAGTCGGAAACATTGATATTAACAATGAAGGCTTGGGAAAAGCTGGATCCAAGCGCTGGTTAGGTAGACGGCCGAAGGTGAGAGGTTCAGCTACGAATCCTGTGGACCATCCCCACGGAGGGGGGGAGGGCAAAACATCGATTGGTAGGAGAAACCCATCAACCCCTTGGGGGCATGTCGCGCTTGGACGAAGGAGTCGGAGAAATGGAAAATGCAGCAACCCCCTCATACTTCGTCGACGTAAAGGGTATTGATATATGAAACTATTAAGCGGGGGTTAATCGGCTATGGCACGCTCATCAAAAAAAGGCCCTTTTGTAGCTAACCATTTAATAAGGGAAGTTGAAAACCTTAATATACAGAAGGAGAGAAAGTTGGTTGTCACTTGGTCTCGAGCTTCTACAATCGTACCCATCATGATCGGTCACACCATTGCCGTGTATAATGGGCGGGAGCACCTACCTATTTATATAACCGATCGCATGGTGGGTCATAAATTGGGTGAATTTGTACCCACTCGTAATTTTAGGGGACATGCAAGAAACGATAAAGGATCTCGTCGATAATTGGGAAATCATATCTTATGGAAAACGAAGAAAGATCAGAAATTGGAGCACGAGCTCCGGGAAAAAATATTCGTGTATCAGCTACCAAAATAAGACGGATTCTCAGTCGAATCCGGGGTTGTTCATACGGAGAAGCGCTTGTATTACCCGAATTTATGCCTTACAAAACATGTTCTCTAGTATCGCAACTAATACTTCCTGCAGCGGCAAACGCCAATGCCAATTTTGGATTGAATAAATCCGGCTTGTTCATTAGTGAAGCCTGAGTCGAAACTTCTACCTATTTGAGAAGGTTCCGCCCTCGAGCACAAGGCCGAGGCTGCCCGATAAAGAAACCCGTTTGCAAAGTAACTATTAAGTCGAAGTTCAACAAGGTTGGAGATATGGAGAGATGATTCCATATAGAATGTTTACCCATTGGAATGTTTTATCCGAAAGTTTGGAGAGACTGCAAAAAGAGATACTTCAATAAATTCATATTGAATTGGGGAGAAATAGATATGGGGCGAAAGATTCATCCACTCGGTTTTCGACTCGGTGTAAATTAGAAGCATTATTCTCACTGGTTCGCACAGACAAAAGATTACCCAAAGTTTCTTGAAGGAGATAGGCAAATACGTACCTCTATTGAGAAGTATATTGCAAACCATATGACAGATGCCACAAATTATGGCGGAGTTGGACGTATTGAAATCCGGCGAAAAACAGATCTAATTCGGATTGATATACATACTGGATTTCCTGATTCACTTATTGAAGAACAAGATTTGGGGATTAGTCAAATGAGGGGCTATATCGAGAACATCTTAGGAATCGAAACTCGGAAGCTCCGAGTAGTACTAACTAGTATAACCCAACCGTATGGAGAACCGAAAATCTTGGCGGAACATGTTGCCTCACAATTAAGAAATAGAGTTCCTTTCCGACGAACCATGAAAAAAGCAATTGAGTTAGTTGGAAGAACCGGTGATAGAGGTATCAAGATACAAATAGCTGGACGCCTCAATGGTAGCGAGATGGCTCGGGTTGAATGGGCTCGGGAAGGTCGAGTCCCCCTCCACACCATCAAAGCTCGTATTGGATATTCATACCACCCGGCTCAGACAATTTACGGGGTTCTAGGCATAAAGACCTGGACATTTCGGGGTACTGGGTGATCCTTACCCCACGGAAGAAGAACTATTTAACAAATTTTGACAGAACTTCAATTAGCTTCATCCTACTCCAGCTTCAATCTTTTCATTTCAAATGCCAGGAGATCTTTGCTATGCTTAGTGTGCGACTCGTTCAAGCAACATCTCTTTATCTACAAGAAAAACTAATTGATTGGGTAATGAACCATCTGTTTTCGAGTACTAAATCAGTGACTGCCGGAGATGAGACAGAATGAGGTTACCCCGTCGCAATTGGAATTTCTACCCATGGAAAATCTTCCCATGAGGAAGCTGAAACAAATACCAATTTATGATTACCTCGACGAAGAGAAGTCAAAATAACTTCATTTTTCTTTGTCGAAATCGTATGGTTAATTGCTCAACCCCCGAAAAGCTGCGTGATGTAGCATCGATTTACGAAGTATCAATATCAGGGTAAAATAGAGCTTCGAGTCAATTAATCCTAGGAATGTTGACTTAGCAGAAATGATATTGGGTGAGAAGCTCCGTCGCTGGGAGGGGGGACCAAAACGTTTGTTCCAAGAGACTAGAAAAACGAGGGGACTTCTGAATCTCATTCATTCAGTGAATTAATTTCGAGATTTGGCGGATGGGATAGCGAGAGAAGCCCATATTTTAGAAGCAAAGATAGATTAGAAGATCGAGCTTATTCTCGCTCATGGATTTAGCACTAAGTAATAGTTGAATGAGGTGCGACTCATAAATGGAATGAAAAATAATCTGAGATGGCAAAAGAATAGTTGGTAAGTTGACGAAATATGAGGAGTAATATCAAATTCATGAGGAGCCGGTTGGAAGTAGACTCCCACGTTCGGTTCTGTATCAGAGATTGATAAATTCTGTCAATATCGACTGTAACCCCAGACGAACTAAATATCGTAAGCAACATAGAGGAAGATTGAGGGGAATATCTAGTCGCGGCAATGCCATCTCCTTCGGAAAATTTGCTCTTCAAGCCCTTGAACCTGCTTGGATTACCGCTAGACAAATAGAGGCGGGAAGGAGGTCAATAACGCGCTATGCTCGTCGAGGCGGGAAGCTGTGGATACGCATCTTCCCCGACAAACCCATCACGATGAGACCCGCGGAGACGCGTATGGGGTCGGGCAAGGGATCTCCGGAATATTGGGTATCTGCAATTAAACCAGGCCGAATCATTTATGAATTGAGTGGGATATCGGAAGATGTAGCCAAAGTCGCTATGGCAGTGGCTGCCCACAAAATACCCGTACCCACTCGAGTAGTAACTGCTGCCGAATCATGAAACTTGTGGAAAACAAAAAAGTAGAGAATCCAATGACTGAGAAGGAAGCGACGACAATGATAGCATCTGAAACTTCATCCCGATTATTAGTGAAGCAAATAAACTTTATCAACCCAATTGGGTTAGATTAATCGCAGCAGCGGTAATTAACTTATTCTTATTCCGAAAAATATTTGGGTGGAATATATTCCCTTTCATTCAAATATAGTACAAATAAACCTATCATTTTTCTCGATTACCAAATGATTCAAACTCAAAGTTATTCAGATGTAGCAGACAACAGCGGAGCCCGAAAATTAATGTGTATTCGAGTGTTAGGAACCGGCAGCCGCAAATATGCGGGTATGGGTGATATCGTAGTGGCTGTAGTTAAGGAAGCAGTACCCAATATGTCTCTAAAAAGATCGGAAGTGGTTAGGGCGGTGGTAGTATGTACTCGCAGAGGGATAAAACGATGTAACGGAATGATTGTTGGATTCGATGACAATGCGGCTGCTATTACTAACCAGGAGAGAAATCCCAGGGGGACTAGGATTTTCGGCCCAGTAGCTAGAGAATTGAGGGATTACAATTTCACCAAAGTAGTCTCCTTGGCTCCCGAGGTATTGTAAAGATTAATAATTGAATTAACTTAGCATCATCAGTTTGACAAAGTTTCAAACCGAATTTATAAATTCGGCTTGAAACTTTGTCAAATGTCTATAAATATACCCAATATACGAAATCTAATTAGATGAGGCAGAAGAAGACAAGGGGTTAGGAATCATTCTAGTATTGATAACTGCAAAAACTACTGATTGATATTTTATGGCTAACGATGCTATTTCTACCGCACCTACTGCCATAAGAAATGGCAACACAAGAAAGAAAGCTATGATCAGAATACCTGCCACTAAGATGACCGAACGCGTCGTAGAAATTTTGGTGGAAGAAGGTTTTCTAAGAGACGCTGTGAGACGCAGGGATAATAATGGGAAGGAATTTATGGATGTGAGCTTGAAATATCTCGGTAAGAAGAAAGAACCCTACATTGCAGCTATCAGGCGTATTAGCAAACCTGGATTGCGGGTCTATTCCGATCGTCGGCAAATTCCTAAAATATTAGGCGGTATGGGAGTTGCAACTTCATCGACGTCGCATGGACTTATTACAGATCGGGAGGCTCGACACAAGAAGATTGGGGGTGAGATTCTGTGCCACGTCTGGTAATTCGGAAACTTATTCCCAACGAAAGATAACTTGTTTTCAAAATGACTACGTTGCAAATAAACTGTTAGCCGCATCAACTGAGTCAGCAATTTATCAAAAAAATCTATGATTTAAGGGAGGTTTAGTTAGCTCGGATGATGAAGAAGCAGAATCCTATTGACATAGAAGGTACAGTTACGGAATCGCTTCCCAATGCTATGTCTCGAGTTTGTTTGGATAATGGATGCCAAGTTTTGACCCACATATCGGGAAAGATCTGACGGAGTTACATAAGAATATTACCGGGAGATAGGGTAAGAGTTGAATTAAGTCCATATGATCTTACCAAAGGGTGTATCATCTATCGACTTCGAAGTAGGCAGACAAATAACAATCACTAGGTTTTGGTATTGGTGCCGCCATTTAGTAATTATCTGCTTGTTCAACTTCTTGTTTTGATTCGTAAAAAAGAGTAATGTATCTTGAATCTATCAATAGATTGATCCAACTAATTTAAGGTTGTAGCTACGAAAATTCGTGCCTCTATTCGCAAAATATGTGAAAAGTGTCGATTGATTCGTAGACGTGGACGAATCATGGTAATTTGTTGCAACCCAAAGCATAAGCAGAGGCAGGGATAGTCAAAAGAGTTAAGCGTGGAACTAATTAACAATTAATAATAACCTTTGGATATAAAGAATCAACTAACTATGTTAACTAACTCAAAAAAGATTCGTTCACGAAAAGCGAAGCGTGGAATACAGAAGGGGGTTATTCATATCCAAGCAAGTTTCAATAATACCATTATTACTGTTACGGACGTTCGGGGATAGGTAGCTACTCGGTGTTCGGCGGGTGCCTGTGGGTTTAAGGGTACACGCAAAAGTACACCATTTGCCGCCCAAGCTGCAGCGGAAAATGCTATCCGCGCTTCGATGGAACGGGGTATGAAGCAAGCAGAAATTACGATGAGCGGACCCGGCCCTGGAAGAGACACCGCTTCGAGAGCCATTCGACGAAGTGGCGTAATCCTCAGTTTTGTCCGTGATGTTACCCCCATGCCATATAATGGGTGCCGACCCCCCCGAAAAAGACGTGTCTAATTAGTCGTTCTATAAAACCTAAAGGGGGATTCTTTTATGCTTACGTGTGAGAAGTCCATCTGTACCCAGGTAATTCAATTGAAATGTGTCGAATCTAGGGTGGAAAATAAGCGTCTTCATTATGGTCGTTTCGTTGTATCTCCCTTTAAAAGGGGCCAAGCTAGTACTGTGGGAATTGCCACGCGTAGAGCATCACCAGGAGAGATTCGAGGGACGAGTATAACATGTGCACGGCTTCACGGAGTTGTTCACGAATATTCCACAGTAACGGGTATTGAAGAGGCAATACATGATGTTTTAGTTAATCTAAAGGAAATTGCACTTAGGGGCAATTTTGATGATGTTAAAAAAGCAATTTCATCTGTAACAGGTCCCAAAAAAATAACTGCGGGTGATATATCATTCCCACCCTCCGTCGAAGCGGTTGATAATTTGCAACATATAGTTACTATCACTCAACCAATATCTATAACTATTGAATTAAAAGTTGAAAGAGGTTGTGGATACCGTATAGGAAATTTCGATGGATATAAAAATGGAGAATTTCCTGTTGATGCTGTATTTATGCCCGTTCGAAACGTAAACTATAGCGTACATCTATTTGGAAGTGGTGAAGCGACGCAAGAAATATTACTCATTGAGATATGGACTAATGGTAGTTCGACCCCAAACGAAGCAATTAACGAGGCTTCTGAAAAACTAATAGAACTATCAAGTCCTTCTTTGCACGTGAAACGGGAAGACGTCTCCTGCTCAGGAGATGATGAAGGTCTCTTCCCCTCAATGAAATTACCTCCACAATTTCATGATGGGAATGAACTAGGGAAAAGGCTATCCGAAGATGCGTTTATTGACCAATTAGAATTACCTGCCAGAGCCTTTAATTGTCTTAAAGAAGCAGAAATACATACCATTGCCGATTTGCTTAATTACAGCCGAGAGGATTTATCAAAAATAAAGAGTTTTGGACAAAAATCTGTAGATCAGGTTTCAAAAGCTTTGTGGGAGCGTTTCGCCTCAGAATTACCCCAAAATGAGATACATCTTAAGTAGGAGAAACAAATGACGGAATCCTATTTGTATTATTTCTGAGACAAGCGATCTCATTTCTTCTGTGTCACACCTTTATCTTCGGAAGTTTTGGAGGGGAAGTAGAAATTAACCAAACCTGGTAAATTGAGAGTTGATTCCCAATTATTTTTGAGTAAACAAATAGAAATCAATTATCTAAAGAAGTCAATATTTTAGAAGTCAATATTTTCAATTCAAAATTAACCAAGTCTGGGGAAGTCTTGTTCTAGCCCGGGGGCTGACAATTGTTCCCTAGACTAAATTCAAATAGTTTTTAGGTTAGTGGTAGATAGAAAGGTGTTAGAAAAGCCCCGAAGTTAGAGATCCATCTATGGGTAAAGTTGCTCCAATACCTGACCAAATAGCGGCCGCGGTGCCAATTGCGAAGACTGTTGTGGCTACTGGCCGCCGAAACGGATTCTGAAATTTATTGACATTTTCAAGGAAGGGAACGGTCAACAAACCTGCGGGTACTGATGCCATTAAAAGAACACCTAATAATTTATTGGGCACTGTGCGAAGTATTTGAAACACGGGATAAAAATACCACTCAGGTAATATCTCCAAGGGAGTTGCGAATGGATTTGCCGGTTCACCAATCATTGATGGTTCCAAAACAGCCAAACCTACGGTACAAGCGATGGTTCCCAATATTACTACAGGAGATATATATGAAAGATCGTTGGGCCAAGCGGGTTCCCCGTAGTAATTATGCCCCATACCTTTAGCTAATTTTGCTCTCAAAACAGGATCGTTCAAGTCAGGTTTTTTTGTTATTGGGGTGGACTTCTCATTCCCCCATAAGAATCGAACGTGAGAATTTCTCCTCATACGGCTCGAGCAGATTTGAAATTTTCTCATCCTGCAACGGCTAGGCTGGCAAATGAAGAGAGGACGCACACGCAAAAAAGTTATAAAAAGTTATTTTGCAACATGGCTTTTGATCCGAATCGGCTCAGTAACGGAAGAAGGAAGGCTTCGCGGGTTATCTCGTACCCCATACCCACGCGTTATATCCTTGTTTGTTTATACAAGACAAGATAATTAGAAACTAAGGTATAGGATTTTAACTTGTTACAACGTTGGCTACATATATCTTTAGATCTTCTTTTTACCCCAACGGCTGCTTCTGCAAACAATTAACGTTTGATGCGGAAGAAATGTACGCATCGGATTAGAAACCGTATGTTCAAAAGCTTCACGCAATCCCAACTAGATATATAGGGTTTCATGAGGCCTTTCAAAATTTTTGAATTGATCATGGAAAACATTCTCCAAAAAGCTTCAGTCTTAGTCCGAAAAATAGATTTTTATATCCAGGTTTCGAATCTTAGTCCAAAAGATAGGTTGGGAAGAAGATACATCTTCGGCTGCAGCAGTATTCAATTTAGCGTCTGCATAGCCTACACGTCTCGAGACAAGTCACACACTCCCGTAATCCAAATTTTTTCCTTCTACACTTCAATCATCTTGTCTCACTAGTCTGAGACAATAACTAAATCCGCTGGATAACTTACCGCCCGGCTTAGTAATAAGTACCATCGGCGACAGAATGACAACCCCCTAAAGAACTTGGAGGTGAGATTCTCCGCCGATGTAGCGGCAGCTACTTCTCCCACCCCTGACTCAACAACTGAATTGTGAGGGACCCGAAATGCCTTGTTTACGGATCATTAGAAGATGCATCGGCGTAGAAACAGCAGTAAGAAGTGGCAACACGAAGGTGTGTAAGCTGTAAAAACGGGTTAATGTTGATTGGCCAACACTAGCACTTCCCCGTAATGACTCTACTAATGAAGACCCTACTAGGGGAATAGCTTCGGGTACGCCGGTTACAATTTTGACAGCCCAGTAACCGATTTGATCCCAGGGTAGGGAATATCCAGTTACACCGAAAGAGACGGTTAATACAGCTAGAATCACCCCAGTAACCCAAGTCAATTCGCGAGGTTTTTTGAATCCGCCCGTAAGATAAACCCGAAATACATGCAGAATCATCATTGATACCATCATACTTGCTGACCACCGATGAACAGATCGAATTAGCCAACCAAAATTAACTTCAGTCATTATATATTGAACTGAAGAAAAAGCTTCTGTAACAGTCGGACGATAATAAGAAGTCGTGGCAAAACCGGTGGCTACTTGAACCAAGAAGCAAGTCGGCGTGATTCCCCCCAAGCAATAAAATATATTCACATGTGGAGGAACATATTTACTAGTAATGTCGTCCGCAATCGCCTGAATTTCTAGGCGCTCCTCAAACCAATCATATACCTTAGTGAGATAGGTAAGTCTTTTCAACTCCCTCTTCATAAACTGCGCATGAGGTTTTTTCCTCACACAGCTTAAGCGAAGCCATTTCAGCATCGCCAATGTTCACTAACCGTGCCAATTTCATTAACAATTAGTAGTTACTCGGGTTAAAAAACGTGGCAGATTCCCAACATCTCTTGTCACTTAATGGGGAAAGGGGTTACCCATTTCCGGGAAGATTGGAAATACAATTTACTTCAATCTCATGTTAGCTTCTATTTCTAAATCAAAACCCAGCAGTTCTAGCGTCGTGGGAAATCTCTTAATCTTATCGGCGTAACCCCCCCCCCCCTCCGACCTCCCTTCTAGTCTGGGGGGGGGGGTAGATAAATGAATAGACTTTATTTCGTTCTGATCTGATTATTTCTTCTGTATAAAATAAACCTTAGATTTTTACTATATTTCGACAAATTGTTTTCTAGGTAGAAAGCCGTAACGGGCGGGAACTCCTCCATAACCTCGAATTAAAATTCTAAACAGTTCCCCCTTTTATCTACCTATATACTTCACAAGTACGAGTAAAACATGCTGCATTGATTATTTCTTGCTGAAGTACCGAGTTGTGGTATCAAATAACAACTTCGTGACAAAATTTAAGTGGTAAATTGATACAAATTAATCATAGTTTAAACTTTGTATTAAGTATTAAACTCTCGCGTTTCGGGTGCTAATAACTCGACTGCTACCTGGCGAGATACCGATAATCTAATATTAATACTGAAATCTGCCTCAATAAAAGATTACTTACTTATTTACTTATTGAATCGGATTAATTGCAACGAATCACACACCCATATTGTTGCTTCGTAAAAACAGTTAAAGTTCGCGCGATTTAACTCCCGTTCTTAGTTTTGGTAAACTATCCACTTCTATTTCTAAACCCTCAGCTACTACCATTAGTTACGCGGGGTTTGAGGCTTCTTTACCAACTAATTGGAATACCATCCAATGAAACGGATAAGTTATAAATTTCCAGAATGGTAACTAGGAATACTGCAAATGAAGCCATGAAAAATCCCATCAGGGGGGTAGTCCCCCATCCGGGGGCAACCTTTCCATATTCTGAGTTAAGCGGCTTCAAAATCGTTCCTAATAAACTTACTTTGGGTTTACCCCTGGGGGTGTCATCAATAACTTTCGTAGCCGTAGCGTCTGCTCAATTGATTGAAATATATTGACTTTGTATACTATTATAGCAACTGAAGTAAGAACGAACATCTTTCTGGATTACATGGCAATGGAAACCGCAACTTCGGTCGCTACCTTTATCTCCCGTTCACTCGTCAGTTTCACCGGTTACACTTTGTATACTGCCTCCGGTCAACCTGCCAGAGAGCTCAGAGACCCCTTTGAGGAACACGAAGATTAGTCGGATTGGTAGACCTTCCTTTTCAATTTTGAAAAGGAAGGTCTCTAATCAACTTAATTTTCCCTACAATCATGATTTTGTTCATCAAATATCTTTTGGAAAATAAGAATCAGGGAGAGCTCCCTATCTCCCCTTGCTAGGTACTTTCGGGGGCTCCCGAAAGAAGATGGCAAAAAATATTATACCTAAAGTTGCTACCAACAGAAATGTGTAAACTAGTGCTTCCGTGGATTCGGCTATAGTAGTGGTATTAAAAGAAGATCTTTCATACTAATTGCGTCAAGCGAGACTTCTAATTCTTTCAAGTCTTCTTTACTTGACTCCGAAGTAGTCAAAGTTAGTAAATCAATCTAGTAAATTAATCAATTTTGACAAAACATTTATTTGTTATTTCAGAATCCGGTTAATTTTTGTAACTGACCCAAGAGAAGGGGTAATTCAGCAGGATAGATAAGAAGAATTTCTTTAAAGAGCTTGTCTTTTAGTACTCGGATCCCCCAACTTTTGAAATGCCCCGAATTCAACTTGAGCGTCCAAGTCGGGATCGATACCAGCAAAAACGTCCCTGAACAAGGTTCTTGCACCGTGCCAAATATGGCCGAAGAAGAAAATGAGAGCAAACGTAGTATGGCCGAAAGTGAACCAACCCCTCGGGCTACTTCTAAAAACACCATCTGATTTTAAAGTGGCGCGGTCGAACTCGAAGATCTCACCCAATTGGGCGCGCCTGGCATATTTTTTTACTGTGGCGGGATCGCCGAAACTAGCACCATCTAGTTCACCACCAAAGAATTCTACGGTTACACCAACTTGTTCGACGCTGTATTTCGATTCTGCTCGTCGAAATGGCACGTCGGCCCTCACGACACCCTCGCCATCTACTAAGACGACAGGAAATGTTTCGAAAAAAGTTGGCATACGGCGTACAAAAAGTTCGCGACCTTCCCTATCTTTGAAAATGGCATGACCTAACCACCCAACGGCTATTCCGTCGCCGTTGTCCATTGCACCTGCTCTAAACAATCCACCTTTGGCGGGGTTATTGCCGATGTAGTCGTAAAAAGCTAATTTTTCCGGTATTTTTAACCAAGCTTGGGATAGACTTAGATTTTTGGCTTTACTGGCTCGTATTTGTCTCTCTATTTCCTGCTGAAAATACCCCTGATCCCACTGATAACGAGTAGGGCCAAACAGTTCGACTGGAGTAGCGGCAGAACCATACCACATGGTTCCGGAAACTACAAAAGCGGCAAAAAATACAGCAGCGATACTGCTAGATAACACGGTTTCGACATTTCCCATACGTGGAGCTTTGTATAACCGTTGGGGAGGACGGACGCTTAGGTGAAACAGACCCGCTAGTATACCTAAAACTCCCGCTGCTACATGGTGCGAGGCTATTCCGCCCGGCACAAATGGATCAAAACCTTCGGCTCCCCAAGATGGATCTATGGGTTCTACTTTTCCAGTTAATCCGTAGGGATCTGATATCCAGATGCCGGGGCCAAACAAACCTGTTACATGAAATGCTCCAAACGCGAAGCAAAGTACTCCTGAGAGAAATAAGTGGATTCCAAATATTTTTGGTAAATCCAAGGATGGTTTTCCTGTGCGATCGTCTCGAAATAGATCTAAGTCCCAATACACCCAGTGCCAGATGGCAGCTAGAAACAATAAACCAGATAAGATGATATGAGCCGCAGCTACTCCTTCGTAACTCCAGATACCTGCGTCAGTTGCGGTGTCTCCGGTGATGCTCCAGCCTCCCCACGACTTTGTTATTCCAATGCGAGTCATAAATGGAATTACGAACATACCCTGCCTCCACATGGGATCAAGAACGGGATCCGATGGGTCAAAAGCAGCTAATTCATATGAAGCCATTGAACCCGCCCAGCCAGAGACCAAAGCAGTATGCATCAAATGTACGGAGATGAGACGACCAGGATCGTTTAATACGACGGTATGGACGCGATACCAAGGCAAACCCGTGAGAAACCCCTTTCTTGGATATTGGAGATAAGTAACTACTATGTAACTTTCTTGCAATATAGGCTTGCGTTATGAAATCTGAAGAGACCAAATAGAGAATATTGTACGAAATGTAGAAATTAATATCTTAGTTCGTTTCTAGATTGGAGGCAGTCCTTCTTCCCCGCTTTGTTTCACCTAATTGGTTGGTTCGTGCAAAATACGTGGTAATGTGAGGTAAGCTAGTAATTTTTCTTTCAGAAATAGATGAAGGCATAGATATTTTAACATTTACGTGTTTTATATAACAATGTAGAGATTGGTCCCATCAGAGCCTGTTAATATCTTCGAAAGGATACGATTCCTAACCCATGTTACCTTCATCAAGCATGTTATAATAGAATGGAAGTTCCTTCTAATTTTGCTTCTGCGTTCCCAACTTGGAGGTAATTGCAATATCTATCGGTGATTTTCATATGCCAATTGGTGTTCCAAAGGTGCCCTTTCGTCTTCCTGGGGAAGAAGATGCGGCTTGGGTTGACGTATAGTTCAACTCGTCAGGTGCGTCGAGCCATGTGGAACCCGCCTCCGCCATCTCCCATCCGACTGACTTACCTTTACCTCGCCTGAATTTGACTAATCTATCGGTGGTCAAATGCGTGAGAAAAATCTGTTAATAGATTTAGTAGTCGTTAGAATCCACGGTTAGTTGGAATAAACAGATTGATTGGGCCCCGGTTACTCAACCCCAAGTGTCGATCGTAGCCAAAATGACTACGAGAAGAAGAAAAAGATTGAGTAAATTTCTACTTCGAATATATCAGGTATTGTGTGGGAATAACTGCAAGGAAAATGAAACTATTTGTCCTACATGTGCAAATAGTGGTCGGAACCCCGTCGCCTCCGGGGTAGAAAATGAACCTAAAGATTTGTCGCCTAGAAAGGACTCAATCGCAGACGGAAATGTGTTGGTGCAAGAGGAAGGGGTTAACATGGTTAACATACTGGAGTAAATTCACTGATCACCAGTTACAAGAAGGTTCAGCATGTGCGAAAACTGGGCCAGACAAACTTGAACCAGAGAAGCTAATACAGGTAGGAGAAACGAAACTATGAAAAAGAAAAGAAGGAAAGAATCATTTTTTTCTACAACCATTTGGCGTAGAAGCTACCGGAGCCGCATGTATCTAGCGACACCTATGCGGTTTCGAAGGGGGGGGGGGCGGCGGAATGGCAGTCGCGGAAACCTATCCCAATCAACCGACTTTATAGGGAAAGACTTCTCTTTCTAGGTCAACAAGTCGATGATGAAATTGCCAATCAACTTATCGGTATTATGATGTATCTAAATGGGGAAGATCAAGCTAAAGATATGTACTTGTATGTAAATTCACCCGGTGGGGCGGTACTAGCTGGAACATCTACTTATGACGCGATGCAATTTGTCGTACCAGATGTACATACTATTTGCATGGGATTAGCTGCTTCGATGGGATCCTCCATTTTGGCTGGAGGGGAAATTACCAAACGTATAGCACTACCCCACGCTTGGCGCCAATGATTTGTACGGATTAAGACTCTGCCTTCGCCTAGTTGAGGTAACAATAGCATGGCAATTATTACTTGGCGACTCCTCCTATACACATCCAACTATGAAATAGTAAGACGCCGAGGAGGTGAAGTGAATCAAAATAAAAATTTTGACAATTTTTGACTTGTAACGGATTCGTTTCAGATCGAACTCGATATATCTTAGCGTCATAAATTGTATAAAATATCCGATCTACATAATTTTCCAATTTTCCAAAATTCAAGCTTCTTCTTAGAAAGCTTGGCGACCTCGATTCTGTTACTCATTGAGAGTATATATAGCAAACTCTGGGATTTGCTGGCGCGACATAGCAACGGAACCATCGTAATACGTTTGGAAGAAAGGATGGTATAATCTCGCGATACTTCTCCCATAACGTCGCAAGAGTGAAGGGTTGGCAGCAAAGTCAATCTGTCTTTTAAGACGAAGAGTTAATGGTTAACTACCAAAAGCAGACTTTGTTGGTCCATCAGAGGTATAGCCGTATGCGGAAGGAGTTGCTTGTACGGCTAAGTTTAATAGAAGTTATTTAATTAGGGTAATGATTCATCAACCTGCTAGTTCGTATTATGATGGACAAGCAGGTGAATGCGTTATGGAAGCAGAAGAAGCATCAAAACTCCGCGATTGCATAACCAAAGTCTATGCTCAAAGAACTGGTAAACCCTTATGGATAATTTCCGAAGACATGGAAAGAGATGTTTTTCTGTCAGCAGAAGAAGCTCAGGATTACGGCGTCGCGGACCCCGTAGCATTAGAAAATGCGTCAATTTGAGGGTTCGATCAGTAGGAAGTAACTGACACTTGAAAGAAAGAATTAAATTCCTCTGATTCGATCGTTTCTTCTTCTTGTAATTTCACATCTATTTGTCTAGCCAGTTACTACTCTGTCCACTTGAATAATCAAATCTTCAAACGCTAGTCCCGTAGTTTAAACAAAAATATATTCTAAAGATTGATTGTCGGATATTAAGTTGAAGCGTAGCAAATATTCTCAAATGGTTGAGAATATTTCGAACCGAATAAGATCTCTGCGTGTTTGAACGTGCCAACAAATCAACAACTAATTAGAGAAGCGAGACAACAATTAGGAGGTGGTACAAAATCCCCCGCTCTTCGGGGATGCCCCCAACGTAGAGGGGTTTGTACTAGGGTGTATGTGTGACTCGTTAGGATCGGAAACCTGAAACATTAGGGGATTCGAGATCGTGAGATAATCCCCGCCAATGAAATGGAGACAAATCCATAATCCATCTGTTTCGAGAAGAAACAGGAATTCGTGGTTAAAGTCGGTGCAAATCCGATCATTTTGATTTGGTATGAAAAAAAATAGTTGATGATTATAAAATTGAATCATTAAGCAAAACCAAGCGAGTGGTATAAACTTTTAGATCTATTTCGCCAATCCCATTCTGACGGCAATACGGGTCAGCTGTTCCGCCAATCTCCAACGTAAAATACCGTTACTATACATGTTACTTCTCCTGGAGAAGATAAAAGATGGAAGTGCGAAAACCCAGCTTAATGGGCTGAGCCAAATATTGGGGATTATGCGACCCGCCGACAGCAATTTGGCTTCCCTTATCTTCGGAGAAACTTAGGCTCCGGTATGTAGGAGAGACCCGGCTGCCAGAAGAGATTGACCACGGAAACATTGGAATCCGTAACATCTCCGGTACATTGTACCGCTTAGTCACAAATAGACAACTATGAATGAAGTGTACCGGACTATTTGCGGGAGGGAAAGTCGGAGTAGCAAAAGCCGCCGGAATCTCCACTTCTCACATCAGATAAGAAAAAGCAGCAATTTGTTACAACCGACAAGTTTTCGTCTCTTGTAAAGTAGAATGACCTCCTAAAAATTGAAATGTGCAGTATGTTGCCGCACGTGGCGTAGTGAGAAGAAAATGTATCTTCGATATCTTCTTCTTCTCGGGGGGGGGGGTGCGTTTTGGCGTGATGCGGCATATCAATGTCTAAAAGTTGATAACTTGAAGTAGGAGATGTTGAAGTGGAACTATTTGAGGGGGTGGCGGGGCCCAGGAATAAATGGATTTTTCAGAGAGAATACAATTTTTGCGAGGCTATACGTATAATGACCAGAGTGAAACGAGGATCCGTAGCTCGGAGATATCGCAGAGGCGTTCTCAATTTTGCATCCGGGTTTCGGGGGGCTCATTCAAGATTATTCAGAGCGGCGAAACAGCAAGAAAGAAGGGCATTAGCTTGCGCTTATGTAGGTAGAAACAACCGTAGAAGACAATTTCGTCGTCTGCGGATCGTTCGGATTAATGCAGCGGCGCGGAAAAATGGAATTACGTACAGTTCGACGATTCATAATCTGTTTGATAATCAAGTTTTTCTAAATCGCAAAACACTCGCGCAAGTAGCTACTCCAGACGCTTACTGCTTCTCCAAGCTCGTGGAAACAATGAATGGTTCGAAAGATTGACATGCAACGATAGACCTCTCCGCATTAAACGGAGAGGTCATAGATGAAATTAAGAATGAATTTATTCTCGGATCTATCACAAGCGGGAGGAAAGAATAAAATCTAAACGGACGGCCAGATTATCTCCTAGATATTATTTTGCTTGAACTTAGATATTTTTAATCCCATTTTTTTGCAAAACATATTCAGCTGCTGAATTAAAAAATTTTCCGAAATTAAATTTTAATTTTCTTCAATTTTCGCTACTTGAGAAGGGTAGCGAAGCCAAAATACGGGCTCTCTTTATAGCAGCAGCTACCGAACGCTGCTGTTTCGAGGTTAATCTATTCATCCGCCTCGACAAGATCCTCCCCTGTTCACTGACGAATCTACGAAGTAAACTTGTATCTTTATAATCAATAGTTTCATCGGAGCGAATAGCCGGGGAACGTCTACGGAGAGATCGTTTAAATTTATTCATGATATTTTTTCATGACTACCAATACACATCAATATTGATTACTTACCAGTTAAAAAAAAAAAAGATAACTATTTATTTTTTTAGTTCTTTATGAAAAGTATGTTTGCGGCAACAGGCGCAAAATTTCTTCAATTCCAAACGAATAGGTGTGTTACGGCGATTCTTACGTGTAGTGTATCGAGAAATACCCTTGGATTTGCCGCCAGCATCTTTGCAGGTACAGGTTGTACATGTTAAAACAATGGTCACCCTCACATCTCTTCTTTTAGTCATAAATTTAGTTGTCTCATAATGAGAGAAGTTTTTCTTTTTCAGTAGAAGGGTCGCAAGTAGATCCAAATCTGTTTGAACGGATTACTTGCGAAGTTTCAACAATGAAGTTTAGATGTTAACCACCCCCATCAGTGACTCGGTTACGTGCTCGTCCTTTCTTCAGACGTAAAATTATCCCATTTTTTTTAATGTATGACCCCTATTTAATTAGTTTCCTATATTAAAGAAAAGGAAATAATAAAGCATCTGGAAAGAAACGATTAATTTCTATTAAAGAACCAGCCAACAAGCCAAACCATATTGCAGCTACAACAGGGGCTGTGGAAAGGTATATCTTCACATATTGCATCAAAAGTCCTCCTTATTTTTAAGTACACTACTTACGTGTCTCCTACTCCTTATCCTTCTCCTACTTCTCCCTATCTTACTTCTAAAGAACCGACTCTTTCTAACCTCTGAATCAACTCTTCCAGTAGAAGAAACTAAATAAACTCGGAGTGCTAAATGTTGGTGGTGCCGATACCGACAGTGGCGACGAGGAAATAAGAAGAAGGAGGAGTAAGAATTGAACGGAGTGTTAGAATATGATTAGCCGTCAAAAAAAAAAAATGAATTTTTATTTTATTAGTAGCCGGTATCTACAATTATTGGTTATAATAGATTCAATAAAGAAAGATGGGATCGACGATACCGGCCGCAAATCGAGATTAGTAGGGATGTGACGCAGCTCGGTAGCGTGTTTGTTTTGGGTACAAAATGTCGCAGGTTCAAATCCCGTCATCCCTATTTCTTCTTCTACCCAAGCATCAAGCTTTTGAGGTAGGATTTCTCGTATTAACAAATTGACTTCTGCCTTCTCTTCTTCCGCAGGAAAAAAAGATTTCCCATTTTTGCTTCCTCCTTGCAAGGTGGCGAGAGGGAGAGGAGGAAGCTGACTCATTTCCATTTTTGATTTCCATCTTTGAATGTAAAAATCTATATGAAAGGGGAGGCGCCTTTAGTTCAGTTCGGTAGAACGCGGGTCTCCAAAACCCGATGCCGTAGGTTCGAATCCTACAGGGCGTGTCTACTACCGTTTACCCCAGGATTTTTTATTAGAAGTAATGTGTATTGATTACAAAATACCTGAAGCGGAGGCGAACCCGGAGGCAGCAGATTTGCTGTCGACGAGGCATACCAAGAGATTTACAAATGAATCTTTTGCTTCTTCACCCTCTATTCTGTTTAATAAACATCTCGTTTGAGATGCCACAACTATTTGATTCTACCGAATATCCAATTGGTCACCGCGTCTATACTGTGGATATGCGGTTACAAATAATCCAGCTAGGGTTATTGGAATTAAACCCGATACAATTCCTGATAGTGATGCTTCAACCATTCTAGTTTGTAAATATCTAATTTAACTACTTACCGAAGTTGATTCTCGAGTCAGTCAACTGAATAATATTTGGTAGGTGCGACGAATTAGTAGGTGCTCTGTTGGGGACCCCCCCTCCTGTCCTTCTCCTTATATCTAGGTTCTCTATGAGAATACTAAGTCACAGAATCTGAATCTTGTTCAATCCAACAAATAAAGCTAAAGTGAAAGCTGATACAGACGTCAAGGAGGCAAAGTAACTTAATAGAGTGATCATAAATTTGAATATCAAATTAGCTGGCAGATGGGTTAGTATACGAGATTTCCTCGAGTAGTTTATCACCCCGAAGTACGGAATGGAAGCTGCTTACCCAATCTTGCTAAATCAAGATTGACTGGTAACGTTTACCGAATCTACGGATTTAGTTTATTTGATCCCATTTAATTAATTGATAAAGCAGGCAACCGCATAAAAAGTACCCCTAAATCGATTAATTAATCGATTTAGAATTGCTGGAAAAGTATCCCCTCTCTTTTCTAACTACCCCCCAAGTTTCCGGCATAACTAGCCTTTTGATTAAAGGTTAGTAGGTGTAGGCTTAATCGAAATTAGTAACTGTCGATACACGCCGAAAGACACGTGCCGGGCTATGAAGAGACAGAGCCATAGGAGAGATAATATCTCCTCGCCAACAATCCCCCGCATGGGTCCGAAACTGGTGAATATTTTTTTAACTACTTCGGTCTAGGGTAAGCGGCTACTACCAGAACTCCTACAAGTTTCAGAGACTTCACTTGTGAAGAGTGAGGAACCTTGCCGCATAAAAGGTAGGATAGCTATACTGAACCAGTATAATTTGGATATACCTTGGGTATATAAGTGACAACCTAATTAGGTTCAAGTCCCGTTTGAAAAGGTTTATTGGTAGATTTTGCATCTTCTAATCCTCTTTCTTAATTGGGAAGCAATCCCTTTTAGTAGTACAAGATAGATATAGATAAATACGGAGCTGAACATGTCTGGGAATACAGGAGAACGCCCTTTCGCTGACATAATTACTAGTATTCGATACTGGGTCATACACAGCATCACTATACCCTCCCTGTTTATTGCAGGCTGGCTTTTTGTCGGTACAGGTTTAGCTTACGATGTTTTTGGAAGTCCCCGTCCAAATGAATATTTTTCAGAGAGCCGACAAGAAGTTCCCCTAGTAACTGGCCGCTTCGATTCGCTGGAACAGGTCGACGCATTCACCAAATCCTTTTAGGAGGAACTAATACCAATGGCTTTAGATAAAACTTATCCAATTTTCACTGTTAGATGGTTAGCCGTTCACGGCTTAGCTGTACCTACAGTTTTTTTCCTGGGATCCATATCAGCTATGCAATTCATTCAGAGATAGTTTTTAGTGAGCTTCGAATCTATGACGCAACCGAACCCAAATAAACAGAGTGTAGAATTGAATCGTACAAGCCTTTATCGGGGATTATTATTGATTTTCGTACTTGCTGTTCTATTTTCTAATTACTTCTTCAATTAGAAGCTAGGAAGAATTGTCCGGAAGAGAATAAGGTCCTAATTATTTGTGACTGTTCATGTTTCGAGTCGGGACCAGATGATGGAACCAAAGGGAGCAAGGGGGTAAGGAGGTGGCGCAGATGACAAATACCACTGGAAGGATTCCCCTATGGCTGGTAGGTACTGTAGCCGGTACACTTGTGATAGGTTTGTTAGGCATATTTTTTTACGGAGCTTACTCAGGGTTGGGGTCGTCTCTTCGACAATGACTGCCGTCTGATCGAGAAAATTTTGCCAGATTCTATATCCGAATTAGTCATTTATATTCTCCCCTTATTGGACGGAGGGGGGTGGGGGGTACAGAGGCGATTCAATTCAATAACTAACTAGTTAGTTACTTATAGACTAGCTTCACGATGCATTATTCAAATAAAAAGGTCGATCGATTCTTCATAGAAAAAAAGAATCGATCGAGATTAGAAGTGACAGCTCGGGCAAGATCTTATTTTATAAATTATATTATATAATATTACATCATATAATTAGTTTGGTCTGATCAGGGGGGAAGCTAGTTCAAAATACTTGGATTAATCAACAGGTTTCCGAGGACGATTTCTAGTTTGACAAACTGAAAAGAAGATCTTTTTTAATTTTCATTTTTACCTAACGGTAACCTTTTTAATTAATCTTATCTGTATTTACGGTCTACCTTCCGCTACTGCATTTTCTGCACCCCAACTTAGACTTAATGAAGTCAAACTGAGAGAATGGGCGATAAACAATTAGACTGATTGCGTCAGACAAAACCAATATTGATGCAACCGATACTTCGCATGTGATTATCAAACCCTCGACTAAAAGGGAAGGACGATTGGAACATTTTTTCCCCACACGCAATTATGAATCGGATTATCTAGCCACGGGATGGATAAGAAGGGGAGGTAAACAATCAGAAATTCATTTCTGCCAGCTGCACTTTTTCAAATTGTTTTTTCTTAAGCACGAGGAAAATCTGTGCCGAGGCAACTGACACAAAAAAAGCTATGAGACCTTGAATACGTGATGGGTCCTGGAGTACAATTTCGATTTCTTCCTGACCAAATCCTCCAACATTGGGATTATTGGTTAATGGCTGATCAGCCTTAACGAACTCGCCTTCTGACACAACGAGTTCGAGGCCGGGAGGGACAGTATCAGTTGTTTCACGACTACCAGATGACTCTTCAATAGTGATTTCGTATCCACCCCTTCCCTCTTTGCGTACAATCCTATTTATCTTTCCTGTTACTGAAGCGGTATAGACCGTATTATTGCTTCTGCTCCCATCTGGATAGATTTGCCCTCTACCCCTATTTCCCCCGACATAAATAGGATATTTTAGAAAATGAGTTTCCCTGTTAGTACCAGGGTCTGGCGATAGAATAGGAAACGTAATTTCGCTGTATAATTTGCCCGGAACTGGTCCTACGACGATTACATTTTCTTCACCGGGACGGTAACTTTGAAACGACAGTTTTCCCAACTTCTCCTTCATTTCGGCTGGAAGCCGGTTAGGCGGAGCCAATTTAAACCCCTCCGGTAGAATTAGAACAGCACCGACATTCAACCCCCCTCTTTTTCCGTTTGCAAGTACTTATTTTATCTACATATCGTAAGGAATCTTAACAACTGCTTCAAATACACTATCGGGAAGAACGGATTGCGGAGCCTCAATATCCACAGGTTTCTTGGCTAGGTGGCAATTGGCGCATACGATACGCCCTGTAGCTTCTCGGGGGTTCTCATAATTTTGCTGCGCAAGAATCGGATATGCATTTGATACAGATAAACAATTTAATTCACCGAAACTTATTGATGTCGCAAGTGCAAGTGACTGAATCCAACACGTTTTTATCCAGTTATTCGTAATTATTCTTTGCATAGATTGATTAGTAGTCTCAAATCTTTGTACAAACGGATTACTTGTTGATACCGCTTGATAACAAATAATCTCTTCTTGTTCTAACTCTTTCCCCTCTTCTTCCATATTCGATCATTATTAGCAAATGCCAATCGAGAGAAGAGGTTGAAACTGACCCCAAAAACGAGCAGGTCTAGCCTACTCAATTTAGATTTGGAAAGGTGGTTATTACCCACTCATTGTATGATAAGTTGCTACAATCGAAGGGGATGTACGATTCAAGTGACGAAAAATCCAATATTTGAATACCGTATCTAAAATAACTGGAAAGGTTGAAACGAGGCGGGAAATTACATATTTGTCGGGGATTAAGCCAAAATGTTCGAAAAGCGTGCCTATGACTATTTCCCAACCATGGGGCGAGTGGAACCCTACACATAAATCAGTTAATGAAAGAATGGAAGACGCTTTCATTGTATCATTCAAACTATAAAATAATTCCTGAATCCGAGAATTTGAAACTGCAAGTCTCTTTCGACCCGTTATAAAAAATGGAACTAGGGTAGCAATACTAATTGAATCAGTTACTAGCTGGAGCAGTAGCTGAATGTTGAGTTCGTCATACGCTGCTGCCAACTGAGTAGTCTCGTCATATGCATCTGCATCAAAATTTTGCAACTGCGTATTTGCCAAGCATTCAGTTGCGTTATTTAACCAGAGCAATGCTTCTGCTTCTCGTAGTTGCTTCAAAGCCCTTTGTTCTTGAAAAGTATTGATAAATACCTGAGTTTGAGTAATGTCCCACCAACCCCTAATCCAAGACTCCAAAAACCAGTTTCTGAAACTTATCGGAATCGTGAGGGGTAGAAGCAGGAAACAACCAACATATTCAAGGGAGACTAATGCTTGGTTTCTACCTAAATCGAAATCATTACGTACTAACACACCTGATTGATTTGTCAATTCCGCCCCGAACCTCGATAAGGTGCGAGTTACAGAACGAGGCACCAAACTAATTGACTCATAAGCCGACGGAAAATTGGCTAATTCGTAATTAAATGATTTTTCAGTCACTTCTTTAGTAGTTTGACACGGAAAATAGTTTATGAACCAACGCGCCTTCTTCGCGTCCAACTCATTTAAAGTTGCTTCAATCCAAGCTAATTTCCTATTTCTCTTCTTCATACCATCCGACTTGTAGGAGCCGCGGAAGGAGTAATCAGTTTCTAATTTGTCTTCTGAGAAGTTAACCAATCTTCCTCGATTATTGATAGTTTCACCATGCATGCGGCACCTTCGGTGAAAGTTTAGAAATAGATTTTGGAGAAGCAAAATATCTGGAAGGTTCGGGAAAAGAAGATTCAAGCAATTTTTTGTAAAAGAGTTGCTTGCACAGTAGCATCTAAATAGTAGCAATCGGAATAGTTTTGTTCCGAAAAAAGGTCTCAAGTCTTTTTGCATTCCCAACATAAATGTACTAAATCTGTGCTCTAAGAGGCTGCAATAGATTAAATATCTAGATCTCCTGGATGCTTCGTTCGCGGGCGTTGCTGCAGCCCGTGACAAGTCGCCCGGTGTTGAGGGGGATGATTCTACCTGTACGAAAGGCGGGGAGTCGTCGATTAGGAGTTGTAGTTGCTTACTAGCCTCATAAGCTCTATTTGAGGAACGATGTGGAGTACTAAGAAACCATCGAATCATCTTCTGTTTCCAGCAATGTAATCGCATATATTAACTGTAACTATCTACTAATCAGGGGAGGAAGCAGGCGAAGTACGAGACTAATCAGTTTCATCTTTTGGGCTATTTTTTCCTGGGACCCCTCCCCCCCTGAAATATATTTCTCCCGTCGCTCCAACGACCTCACATCGACTTGTAAGTCATCCAGTTCTGAAACTCAATAACTTCTAAAAACCTTCAATCGATACACGCGGGAAACGAGCAAGTTCAGCAGCTTTTTCTTCTATATCTCCCGAGGTTAAATTCTCACCGATCCTAGTTAGTGGAAGATTTTGGCGACCCCTCAATTTCAAGTGAAGAATTCGACGCGGGTAAAAGCCTTCCTTACTTTCCAACCCGACCGCCTCGACGTCTTCTAGTACAAATCGAATCCGAATGCGACGATTCTTTCCGGGGAAGCCCCACCGAAATATTGAAGAGAATCCTTCTCGCTTATCAAACAAGTTGTATCCACCGCCCACGTTCCAAAACGCAGTACGCCACAAATACAGCCCCAGAAATAGGCCTGCGATCCCGTAGAAACACATTACAATACCTTGTGGGATGAAAAAGATGTGTTCAGATGGAAGTCCGGGGATGAGATCTTCGCCGACGTAGCTGGAAAATCCCACCAGTAAAAAACCTGTTGCACCGCAGGCAAGGATACAGGCCCAACATGAATTCGCAACTGTCCGGGAGCCCTTTATAAAATCTACTTGGATCCATTTGGAGCGACAATTCGTTACTATTTCCTCACAGGTTGCATAATAAATGGATTAGTCATTTTGTCATCAATTTTACTTTTCCTACTTCTTCTCCAGCTCATTACTTCTGCTTGTTTTTGATTTGTTTACTCCTGAAAGGGAAGTACCAAGGTGGAGTTCAAACATATGGGATAGTTATCTATGAGTAACGCATTTTGTTAACATTAACACGTCATCAATCTATGTCTCACTTCTCCGTGAAATGAAAATGAGACATAGATTGATTGGGGCGACATCCTTGGGAGTATCGGGTGGTTAGAGAGGAATAGCTACGAAAAAAAAGGGGGGGGAGGGGGAATTTGTCGCGATTAATTATTAGCTGAAATTAGACTTTGAATTCAATTGATATCACGAAGTCAACGAGCAGATTACTCCGTCTCCAAAAAATGAGGGAGAGATAGAATTATAGGATTTCATCCCGCTCTATATATATAAATGAGATAGCCATTGTAACTGCTGGAAACACCAGACCAACTAGGGGTACAAAAATAGAGGGTAGATAAGATGCTACCATGATGAAATTACCTCAACCATAATAAAGTAGGCAAGAAATCTAGTTATACAATCATATATCTCTGCATCGCTCCTCCTTCTACTACCTAATGATATTCCTTCTGCTCCATAAAAGAAAGGGGTTTCCACTAGAGTAATCTAACTTGGGTTTTTTCATTTCCCGGTTTTTTGGGAAAGGGGGCGAATACGCGAATACCAGAAGATCACAAATATGTTCTTTAAAAAAAAACGAGAATGATGATCCGTTCCACATCTATTACTAACATGGGGGGGGGTAAGGTGCGGCGTGATTTTGGGAGACGGAAAGAAAATAGAGAAGAAAATCCGGGACAAATTCAATCTATTTTATAAGGAGCTGATGTATGAAGTTCAGATATTTCGCCCAAGACACCTTTTGGGAGATTACGTGGAATGATTAAATCGAGTAGCCCATTATCAAATAAGGACTCAGCTGCTTGGAAGCCCTCAGGTATCTTTTGACGCGATGTTTGTTCAATTACCCTTTTACCAGCGGATGCTGTATACGCTTTGGACTCGGCAATAATTATATCCCCCAACATGCCGAAGCTCGCGGTGACACCCCCAGTGGTTGGATAGGTAAGAATCGATATATGAAGTAATCTTTTTTGAACTTGATGAATTTGCAAGACGGAAGAGATTTTAGCCATTTGCATCAAGCTCAACGTTCCTTCTTGCATACGCGCCCCCCCAGAGGCACAAATTAAAACCAATGGCAAAGACTTGTCCGCGGCATATTCGATTAGGCGAGTAATCTTTTCACCCACAACGGAGCCCATACTTCCTCCCATGAAGTGGAAGTCCATAACACCAAGTGCAATAAGTGTTCCATTTAGATATCCTATACCTGTTTGAGCAGCGTCAGTTAAACCCGTCTTTTCTTGAGAAATTGCCAAACGATTCTGATAAGAATCCTCGTCGAAAAAATCTAAAACATCTCTTGTGGTCATGTCTTCATCCATGGGAATCCATGTGTTACGATCAACTAAAAGTTCGATCCTTTCCATACTATTCATCGGGAGATGATAACCGCATTCTTCACAAACACTTTTATTCTGTCTCAAAAATTTGATATAAAGCATGTTTCCGCAGTTATCGCATCGAGTCCGTAATCCTCTATTCGTGTTAATACTTATCCGTTTCTCCCTTTCCTTTTCATTTGAAATAGAGCCTCTGGTAGCTTCTTCGGGGAAAGCTCCAATCAATCCACCAAATTTGCGCCTATCTTCAAACCAATTTGTTACAGACGTAAAAATCTCCTCATCTGTTGTTTTCTTCTAGCCCATGGAATCAATAAAATTCAACTAGATTTTTTAGCTTATTACGAACTTTTTTCTCCTAGGTTTCAGTAAATCGGGACCAAATCTAAGTTTGCTGATCCAATGAAGAATTGATAATTGACTAGTTATCTATCAAATCAACCGTATTGTAAATCTTTGATTTGTATTATCCAACGAACGGGAGAAACCAGGAAACGTGCTGTGAAACTAAACAAGGGAAAACTATATCTAATAAACATTGAGTATTTAAACATTGAGTATTTAAACATTGAGTATTTAAACATTGAGTATTTAAACATTGAGTATTGGGTTTAATTTTGGATTACTCATTCCTAATTGCATAATCTTCGCTTCCTTCTAATATGAGTTGGTGGGGATTCGAACCCCCTAATTCACATCTTGAGGCTATGTGTCTTCTAGTTTCCATCATTAATTAACCAACTTTAACATCCCTTATTATATAAGGAGTATGGAGGAGGTGAACTCCTTGCCGATACTCCTGATATGTCTTACAACTGTTGCGAAGCAGATACGGGTAGCAAGTAACTATGAAACTTCCAATCTATTTACAACGTATCAATTGTATCAAATTCAAATTTGATTGCTTTCCATATCTCGCATGCGGCAGCCAATTCCGGACTCCACTTACTAGCTTCACGAATAATCTCATTACCTTCACGGGCCAGGTCGCGACCCTCATTACGAGCCTGTACGCAAGCTTCCAATGCGACTCGGTTGGCTACTGCCCCTGGCGCATTTCCCCAAGGATGTCCCAAGGTTCCTCCGCCGAACTGTAATACGGAATCGTCCCCAAAGATTTCGGTTAGAGCAGGCATATGCCAGACGTGGATACCCCCTGAAGCTACGGGTAATACACCTGGCATAGAGACCCAATCTTGGGTGAAGTAGACGCCGCGGCTACGATCTTTCTCAATGTAATCGTCGCGAAGTAAATCGACGAAACCAAGGGTAACTTCTCGTTCCCCTTCCAGTTTGCCTACTACAGTTCCAGCATGTACATGATCTCCGCCGGACATGCGTAACGCTTTGGCCAATACACGAAAATGCATACCGTGATTTCGTTGCCTATCGATCACAGCATGCATCGCGCGGTGAATATGAAGAAGTAGTCCATTATCTCTGCAATAAAAAGCTAAGCTGGTATTTGCAGTAAAACCTCCGGTTAGGTAATCATGCATGACAATTGGTGCACCCAACTCCCTAGCAAAAACAGCTCTTTTCAACATCTCTTCACATGTACCTGCAGTAGCATTTAAGTAATGCCCTTTGATTTCCCCTGTCTCAGCCTGGGATTTGAAAAGAGCTTCTGCCACAAATAGAAAACGATCTCTCCAGCGCATGAATGGCTGGGAATTCACATTTTCATCATCTTTTGTGAAATCAAGTCCACCGCGAAGGCATTCGTAGACGGCTCTACCATAATTTTTAGCAGACAGACCCAATTTTGGCTTGATTGTACATCCCAATAGAGGACGTCCATATTTGTTCAATTTATCCCTTTCAACCTGGATACCATGAGGCGGTCCTATGAAAGTTTTAGAATAAGCGGGAGGAATTCGAAGGTCTTCCAGGCGTGGAGCGCGCAGAGCCTTAAATCCGAAGACATTACCGACTATGGAGGTGAATAAATTAGTAACGGAACCTTCTTCAAATAGATCCAAAGGATAAGCTACATACGCGATATATTGATTTTCTTCCCCAGCGACGGGTTCGATGTCGTAGCATCGGCCCTTGTAACGGTCAAGACTAGTCAACCCATCTGTCCATACAGTGGTCCACGTACCTGTGGAGGATTCTGCAGCTACCGCAGCTCCAGCTTCCTCAGCCGGTACTCCAGGTTGTGGGGTCATTCGAAATGCTGCTAAGATATCGGTATCTTTGGTTTTGTATTCGGGGGTGTAATAAGTCAATCGATAATCTTTGACACCAGCTTTGAATCCAACACCCGCTTTAGTCTCCGTCTGTGGTGACATCGGTTTGTTCCTCCCTATGACTAAATTAATAAATCTTGCAAATATGAGATCTGCTCGGCATAGGTAGAGTATTTCGACGTGAAACGCAAAGTGGATATAGTTCAACCCACGCATGATACTTATACCTGTCAAACCTCCATTTCGAGCATGGAACATTACTATTCTATATCACGTCTCATGCAGGGTGCAACTAATCAATCTGTTTCCTCGTAAAAATTCTTAGAAAGCATCGTTTCGTCTCATTCCGATACATTGACTAGGGAATCTCTTGGCGGTTAGACTATTCAGTGGAATAGAAACTAGCTAATTGCCACCCCCTCCGTTTAGGAGTCAATCTTATTTGGCAGATGGAGGAGGGGGAGATAAAGGAAGCAAAACGTGCACCCCAATTGATAGTGACTATCCAATGGATAAGTGCAGATTCCAGTTTCTCGGTCGTATACAAAACAAGAGAAGGGGTCTGCTTCATCTGCGGTGCAGTCTCCCCTCCTCTCCCTCCCTCTCCATCTCATCTATCTATAGCTACATCTGCGAAACAGGTTGAAATACGGGGGGTTGGGTGGGAAGGAGGCGATTGAATTCTCCTATGCCGCGACCCGTTCGACGCTAAGATACAAAATATTTCTACCGATTCAGTAACCAAATGGAGATAATACACCGAGATAGTATAGTTATGAAAACCAGTTCCCTCTCTTTCGAAATTTCTGAATTGGTGGAAAAAAATGTGGGTTACATCACTCAGATCATTGGGCCAGTGTTGGATGTGGCTTCCTCGCCAGGGGAGATGCCTAATATCTACAACTCACTAGTAGTCAAGGGGCAAAATACAGCCGGTCAGCAAATTGATGTTACTTGTGAAGTACAACAATTATTAGGTAATAATGAAGTACGAGCCGTAGCTATGAGTGCCACAGACGGTTTGATGAGAGGTATGAGTGCTACTGATACGGGAGCCCCCCTCAGCGTCCCCGTCGGCGAAACTACTCTCGGCCGAATATTTAACGTCCTTGGTGAACCCGTAGATAATTTGGGTCCCGTCCGAAGTAATGCAACATCTCCAATTCACAGGTCCGCCCCGGCATTTACCCAGTTAGATACCAAATTATCGATTTTTGAAACAGGTATCAAAGTTGTAGATCTTTTGGCTCCGTATCGTAGAGGCGGGAAAATTGGGTTATTTGGTGGGGCTGGAGTTGGAAAGACGGTCCCTATTACGGAATCAATCAATAATATTGCGAAAGCTCATGGAGGTGTATCTGTATCTGGCGGGGTGGGAGAACGCACACGTGAAGGTAATGACCTTTACATGGAAATGAAGGAATCAAAAGTTATTAATGAACAAAATATTTCTGAATCAAAAGTAGCTTCGGTTTATGGTCAGATGAATGAACCACCTGGAGCTCGTATGAGAGTCGGCTCAACCGCTCTAACAATGGCAGAATACTTCCGAGATGTTAACAAACAGGATGTACTCCTATTTATTGACAACATTTTCCGCTTCGTCCAGGCGGGATCGGAGGTCTCCGCGTTACTGGGCCGGATGCCTTCCGCCGTGGGTTATCAACCGACCCTAGGTACAGAAATGGGATCATTGCAGGAAAGAATTACTTCGACCAAGGAAGGATCAATAACTTCCATTCAAGCTGTTTACGTACCTGCGGATGATTTGACCGACCCGGCTCCCGCCACGACATTTGCACACTTAGACGCCACTACTGTACTTTCAAGGGGATTAGCTGCGAAAGGTATCTACCCAGCGGTAGACCCGCTGGATTCGACTTCGACTATGTTGCAGCCTCGGATTGTAGGCGAGGAGCACTATGAGACGGCACAAGGGGTTAAGCAGACTCTGCAACGTTATAAGGAGCTTCAAGATATTATAGCTATTCCTGGACTAGACGAGTTATCTGAAGAGGATCGACTGACGGTAGCTAGGGCTCGAAAAATAGAACGTTTCTTATCACAACCTTTCTTTGTGGCGGAAGTTTTCACTGGATCTCCGGGTAAATACGTCAGTTTATCGGAAACCATTAAAGGATTTCAAATGATTCTTTCTGGGGAGTTGGATACTCTTCCCGAACAAGCTTTTTATCTAGTTGGCAACATCGACGAAGTTACCGCAAAAGCAGCGGCTCTACAAGTGGAGGGTCAATAAAATAGATGACACTGAATCTCCGCGTGATGGCCCCTAATCGAATAGTTTGGAATTCCGAGGTTTGGGAAATTGTTTCATCCACTAATAGTGGTCAAATTGGTGTATTACCCAATCATGCACCACTTCTTACAGCGTTGGATATGGGAGTTTCGAAGATACGTCATGATGGGCAGTGGTCTGCAATGGCATTGATGGGTGGCTTTGCTACGACAGACAATAATCAGATAACAATATTAGTTAATGAAGCGGAGATAGCTGCCGAAATTGATCCTGACGAAGCTCGAAAAACTTTTCAGACAGCTCAGGCTGATTCAGCTAAAGCAGAGGGTAAGAAAAGGGTAATAGAGGCCAACTTGGCATTTAAAAGAGCGAAGGCCAGATTAGAAGCTTCGATTGTAGCTTAACGAGGTTTTTTTCCAGCCCAAAAGGGCTAGATGCTTCGACAATCAATCTGAAAATAATACTGTCACGACATGCACAGAAACCCCTGCTTCAATGTATTTCATATGCAGTAAAACTTATTAGATACCAACAATTTAACCATCACGGTATCTAGTAGGTGCGGTATCTAGTAAGTGTTACCTACTATTGGATTCGAACCAATGACTCTCGCCGTATGAAAGCGATACTCTAACCGCTGAGTCAAGTAGGCTGTCAGTAATTAAATTGATAAACCTACACGCCTTCTTATCTAGGTGTGTGATTTACGTGGAACATATAGATATCTTCATTATATCCAAAGAAGTAGCTGAACACAACTGCATGTTTCACTACCTAATGAAAATTAGATCCCATACATATATATGTATATATATGTATCTTCCATTTTCAAACAAGTTTGTTGACTTGACAAAAATTGATTGATACCGATGAAATCCTTTCATATAGGATTAGATGTATCCGGGGATACAGCTCAGCGGTAGAGCACTTCGTTTGCACATGCGCCGATGTCTCTTTCTTTTTTTGAAAATATTTGTTTTGAGAAGATTTGTCGAAACCTAACGACTCATGCAAAACTATGCATGATAATTTTTTGTCTAAATTGCAATAAGGAATACAAAAGAACAGTAGCATGACAGCTAAGTTGACTGGAAGAAGTCACCCCCTCAAAGGGGATATGGCAAATAAGTGGTTTATCCGATGCTACTACTGGTGGGGACAACGCGAGCACCCCGGGACAAATCTCCTCCTCGTCTCACGACCTTTCGGGTGGAGAAAGTGTCGTATACTCCTTCCAAGCGACAGGGAATATTTGATATTGTGCGGGGGGGGGGGGGGGGGCTGTATCCCCGGAGGCAAACCTGCGTCAACATTATGTTAGTAACCTTCTCGAGATACTTCGGAGTTGATTGCCTGATTTAGTTCATTTTTCATTATGAAGTTTCTTAAAGAAGCTTCTCGCAGGAAGTAGCTCAGGCATATGGAACCCCTCCCCCCCCTCCCCTTCAGACAAGGTTGGTGCGTCAGCCACTGCTTGTTCTTCCAAATTTAGATTGAGGAGCAGCTGGTACTGGTAAGAGAGCCCTATGCCGTAAAGACGGCATGTTGGGTTCGCCAAGCAGTTCAGGAAGTCAGGAATCTTTTTTCTATATTCCGACCTGCATGACCGAGGATGTCTACGGTTCGAACCCGTGTAGTCCCAACTAGAAGAAGGAGCAGTAGAAGATTGCTAGCACACAATATGCCTATTCAATCAATATCAATCTAAATTATCTACTTCAATGACTACTTCATGAAATCTAAATTAGTGAGCTTTCTATCTACTTCTAAAAAACAAATAGTAAGTTCTTTGATTCAGTTAATCAATAACTGGATCGAGGAAATATAGGCGCAAGCAATTTGTTAAAATTATGAATTACTCAATCTCTTTCTTCTTCTTCTTCTTCTTACTAAGGAAGCGACATTGCCACTCTCAAAAATGAGAGGCTAACCCCTTCCCCTCCATTTGCTTTTTTCATCAAAGAGGTAACTTAACTGCCAGTATAGCCAAACTAACTTCTCAATTTACTTCCCTGAATGAATTATATGTGCTAAACCCTTTCCAGTATGACAAGTATGACAAGTATGACAAGTATGACAAGACAATGATTACTTCTACTTGCCTACCCTAGGTTAATCCCATTTTATCCATTTCCAAATTTATCAACTAGAAAAAATTGAGGCGGGAGGAATATGCAAATGTTTTCGCTCCACCAATATGACCCCTTCTGGATCTTCCTATCGGTATCTATATCTATCCCCTATTTAGCTTCCTCAATTTCCGGATTTGTTGCCCCCACTCGAAAGGAACCGGAGAAGTTAACAAGTTACGAGTCGGGCATTGAACCGAAGGGAAGTACTTCGATCCAATTTCAAATATGTTACTATATGTTTGCTTCGGTTTTCACGGTCTCTGACGTCGAAACCTTATTTCTTTATCCCCGGGCTGTATCTTTTAGGGAATTGGGACTATTTGCTTTTATCGAAGTGGTAATCTTTATCTTTATACTAGTAGTTGGTTTGGTTCATGCATGGCGAAAAGGAGCATCGGAATGGTGTCAACTTCCGAACGTTGGGTTGAAGGTGAGATAGATGAGATTGAACCCCGTGGGGTAAAGATCCCCCTGAATTCGGTAGAACCGTTGCTCCCTGAATGGGGTGTGTCAAATTCAATCTTTTTAGCTAATACCGGCGATTTCTCCAACTGGTCCAGACTTTCTAGTTTGTGGCCACTTCTATATGGCACCAGCTGTTGCTTCATCGAATTTGCTTCCCTAATTGGTTCACGATTTGATTTCGACCGGTACGGTCTAGTACCTAGATCCAGTCCTAGGCAGGCAGACCTAGTTGTCACGGCCGGTACTGTAACCATGAAAATGGCTCCGTCCTTAGTGAGACTCTACGAGCAGATGCCTGATCCGAAGTATGTAATTGCTATGGGAGCTTGCACCACTACGGGGGGTATGTTTGGCACAGATTCCTATAGTACCGTTCGCGGGGTAGACAAATCAATTCCCGTCGATATTTATTTGCCGGGTTGCCCACCCAAACCTGAAGCTATTATTGATGCTATAACGAAACTCCGTAAGAAAATTGCTAGAGGAAGCTTTCTAGATCGAATATCCTGTCCCACCCGAAGGAAATACCTCAGTCTAAATCATCGATTTCGCTTCGTACCTAGCATCCATATAGGTGAATACAATCAAGAATTAACTAATTGTGATACAAAATTTTCACTACATGATTTTCCAGAGAATCTTCGGAAATTTGGAGATGAATCTGAACCATAAATAGTGAAGGTATGGTAATAACTACATTTCATCCTACAAATGAATAAAGTAAGAAAGAGGTGTCAGCCAGTATGAATACTACCAATGAAGATCAGTTGAATATCGAGACGCGGGGTCGATTATCCGTCTGGTTGACTAGACATAAGTTTTTCCATCGACCTTTGGGTTATGATTATAGAGGTGTCGAGACTCTGCAAGTTAAATCGGAGGAGTGGTTGTCTGTAGCTGTCGCCCCATATGCTTACGGCTCTAATTACCTACGCTCTCAATGTGCCTACGACTCAGCACCGGGAGGATATCTAGTCAGTGTATACCATCTGACGCAGGTGCGAGATTATTCGGATCAACCGGAGGAGGTTTGTGTAAAAATCTTTGTGCCAAGAAAAGATCCTAGAATACCTTCGGTTTATTGGATTTGGAGGGGCTCCGATTTCCAAGAACGTGAATCCTACGATATGTTGGGAATAATTCATCAGGGCCATCCGCACCTTAGGCGGATACTAATGCCTGAAAGTTGGGTAGGGTGGCCTCTACGTAAAGATTACGTTGTACCCAACTTTTATGAGTTACAAGATGCCTATTAAATTGTATAAAGATTAGAAAGGATGAATTTGGCTACACGCGAAGACTTATTTTCCGATCCGCCCTTACCGTTTAATTCTATTGAAGTTTCTTACGGTTATTAAACGGAGCTGTCAGATGCAAATGATTAACTCAAATGTTGAGATATTTTTTGATTATCTACTTCAAGATTGAAGGGTTTCCCATAGCACCAGGACTGGTTCAGCCTCTCCCCCAAGCCAAACTAGTTAGATGCCAAGAACCAGATTTGAACTGGTGACACGGGGATTTTCAGTCCCCTGCTCTACCGACTGAGCTACCTCGGCCGATTCATGTACGGAGAAAGAAACTAGAAATCAGTTAAGTATGTCTTTTCACTCCAGTTTTTTCCCAATTAAACTGCCGATCTTGCTTCTTCCTAGAGATATGGCTAATACAATTAACTACCACACTTGCAGGAGATAGATTGACAAAAAAAGAAGGGGGGGGGGGGGCCATTCACGCATATTAAAAGCCTGAATGGCTCACTTGTAAAGTGCTTTCGAGAAATCAGAAACATCGATGGGTTAACTAAATTGTCTCGCTGGGGATAGAGGGATTCGAACCCTCACGGTCCCGTGAAACCAACGGATTTTCGTTCTACTACAACTTGCGCTGCTTCTGTTAACTTTTCCAAAGTGCGTAGAATTGGACTCTATCTTCATTCACGAAAGTATTTTTTTTGTCACCGCCTCGCCTGTTAAATAGTTTCCGTCGAAATGAAGTGGGATCCCGCAGCAGCTAAGATGAAAATATGTGAATTAGTGGCAGTAGAAGGAAGGGGTCTACTTAGCAGTTTGTTATTGAGTGATAACATAAATTATCGCGATTCTGTGAATCAATGTTCCCTTCAAACCGAGAAATCTGCGTTCAAGTTCAGATGAAGGAAAAAAGCGAAACTTCCTATCTTTACTAGATCTCAGTCTTATACTTATAGATTTCAGTTCATGCGGTTAGCCAGACGAAACAGTTCTATATTCAGAACTTTTGATAACTAGTAATTAACAGATTGCCCGTTGGAATGGCCCCCGTCGAGTCTCTGTACCTATCTAACCTAATCACCCAAATTGTTTGGGTAATACAAGATTTGGCTCAGGATTGCCCGATAAATGGTCCCAGGTTCCCCTGAATCTGGGGGCTACCACTTGATACGTCTCCACATCCAGGCTCAATCTGGTTGAGTCCGCTGCGTCTACCATTCCGCCATATCCCCACCACTTTGGCCCCAACAAACTTATGAAAAAATATAGGTAGCCACGTAAATGTAGGTGTCTGAAAACTTAGGCTTCTGCTGCGCCTACACCTACTAATCCGCCTAGTTTAGGTTGCTGCCACTTCGTTTGCATATTGTTTGGTATGTGTTTAGTAAACTTTTAACTAAAAAGTTGAGAAGATAGAAAGAAACAAATTCTTTCTCTTCCTTATCACGTTTCAGATCGAGAGATATGCGTAATTCAACTCGTCAGCGACAGATTCACTTTTTCGTAAAAGTTGAGTTTCTATTATAGAAGTATATCTGGATGCACTAGTTGAAGCAATATATTCGTGAATAAGTTTGATATCTTCGCCTAAATTTTTATGTAAATGGATATGCTAAAACGTCTTTATCCGACATTATGAATCGTTGGTCGTCTCTGCTTACCCACCGCTACTTCCTCCTCAACTGCTTGTAACAAAATGTTTATTAATTACTACTCATATGTTATGATTGCCACAGATACCGAATCTGATTGGCTTCTATTTTATTCGCCGACGCAGCAGCAATGGGTAATATCCCTGTGCCGATCCCATCAGTTTTTTATTTAACTATGAAGCGTCTACAGAAAAGGAGTTTTCATGTCTCGCTACCGAGGACCTCGTTTGAAACTGATACGTCGTCTAAAAAATTTACCAGGATTTGTAGGGAAAAGTAAAATACCCAATTTGGGAGAATTTCGAGTCGCTGCCGATCAATCAGCTTCGAGAAAAATTTCTCAATTTTGTGTGCGTCTGGAGGCCAAACAAAGATTACGTTTTAATTATGGATTAACAGAACGCCAACTACTGAAATATGTACGTGTCGCTAGAAAAGCTAGAGGTTCAACGGGCCAAGTACTACTACAACTACTTGAGATGCGTTTGGATAATGTTATTTTCCACCTAGGTCTCGCCTCCACGGTTCCTGCCGCTAGGCAGTTAGTTAATCACAGACATATCTTAGTGAACAGTTGTGTCGTAGATATACCAAGTTATCGCTGCAAGCCAAAAGATATTATTACTGTTCGAAATCGACCAACTTCGTATAATGCATCGAGAAATAAGTTTACTGGGGGAGACAAAACGCCGGATCACCTAGCTATTTCTTTATCGGAAGACGACAAGCCAACAGGATTGGTGAATTGTATTGCCAATCGAGAATCTGTCAATTTGAATATAAATGAATTGTTAGTTGTTGAGTATTACTCCCGCAAAGCCTAGTTATCATTCATTAAATTAATATTTTACCAAAAGGGAAATTGGAGGCCTCTACAGATGGAATTTATGCGAGAGACTTATGGTCAAATTCAATAAGTAGATTACTTAGGAAGATGCAAAAAAGGAAGATGCAAAAATTTCCCGATCTAGCTTGTCCACTCTGTCTGGATCAGAATCGAAATCATAAGCTTTTCACTTATGTATAAATATTCTTTTTTGGGGGCAAATTAATTTGGCATACGATTCGGTATAAGTATCTGAATCACTCGTCTACGTCACTTCAACCAAATTCTCAATTAACCAAAGGATTACCAATTGTTTGTATTGAGATGGTCTCTTGGCTTCTTCAAAGTTGGCTGACTTGATTTGAAAGTCTGACTCCAGCCCGTCTCTTTGAAATCGGCAATTTAGCCAGATTTCAATGAAAATCGGTGGAGATAACCTTGGGTAGGTAGAAATAGAAGGAGGAAAGGGAGGGATTTGAACCCTCGGTAAATGAAACTCTACTTAGCATTTCCGGTGCTACGCCTTAAACCGCTCGGCCACCCTTCCTGTATTGAGGTTTACCAATTAAACTAATCGATCCATTTTAGATATTTCGGTGGCAAAATAGCAAGTGACTTCTTAGTAATAGTTAAAAATAGTCTTTTGCTGAAATACAAGTCGGAGAATAAGGAGATATTGAACAAGGCTTGGCCCCCTACTGCCTCCTCCTCTTCATATTGCCGCCTAAATATCTCCTTCTCTTCTTGTAACTTCAACTGATATATCAATAACAAGTAACGAGGGGTGCAGAAAAAGAAACAAGGAGTCAAATTTGATTATGCCTAGATCTCAGAGAAATGACAACTTTATCGACAAAACTTTCACAGTTCTAGCGGATATTCTACTGCAAATCCTACCTACCACTAAGAGAGAAAGGGAAGCTTTTACGTATTATAGGGATGGCGCGATTCGATAAGGCAAGCAATCTATTATTATTCAATAATAATTGAAATAGTTATAGCTTCGTTCTAAGAGCCCACATTTTTTTGAGGTCTGTTTCGACTTTTGAACGAACCCTCTGATCGCGTATCCACGATTGATGCAGCCTCGGAAGCTACGGTTCCCATTTCTACGGATTTTGATATCAAGCAAGCAAGGGGTTAAATCCATAATTTGATGTGTAACACATGGCTTCTTTGTGAGTAAATACAAGCGGGGAGGGGGCTGGCACTACGTGGAGGAATTGGCAACACAAAATCTACGACAATAACAAATTTTGACTTTGACATATATTGCCAATTTTCGATAACTTCGAAGTTGCGGCAAGGACCAATAGTGATTGGGGTAACAAACACCCATCCCGTTTGTAACTCGGATACCCTTAAAATCATCGGAGATTGCTGAGGTGAATAACCCCTCGAGGAATAAAAAGTTGGGAACGAATAAATAGCCGAGGTATTTGTTGCTGCCGGTGTCGTCGCACCAAGACGGCGCAGCTGCCTTAAAGATGGAAATACTTTGTCAGAAGGATGGTTAGATACCAGTTTCATGAAACACTAACCCCTGCTCGAAAATTAGGCGTATAAATAATTAGATAGTTTCAAATGCTACTTATTTTACGCGGATGAAGCGGGGGGAGCCGTATGAGTTGAGAACCTCACGTACGGTTTTGAAACGGGGTTTATTTGTATAAACAACCGTAACGGATGTCGGCCCAATCTGAAGGGGAATATGCAGAAGCTTTATGAAGTTATTACGAAGCCATGCGTTTAGAGGTTGACTCTTATGACCGAAGCTACATACTTTACAACATAGGCCTCACTCATACAAGTAATGGAAAACATGCAAGAGCTTTGGAATATTACTTTCAAGCACCGGAGCGAAATTCTTTTCTGCCACAAGCTTTTAATAATATGGCTGTGACCTGTCACCACGTGCGACTACCTACGCTTCAAGATTCTCCGGTTTACAAATACTTAACCAACGAAACGGGCTTCCCGCAAGCATACTTCCAAACGGGAGCTGTCTCGAGCTGCGGGATTCAGCCTCTTTCGAAGCAATCTGGATTTGAAAGGGGTAGGTAGCCTAACTGTCTCATGGATAACTGACTGAATCGGAGAATGAAGCATCGCAAAGATTCATCATTGAAATTTTGGGTTGATGCAACGAGATTGGTCCATCAAAGAAGTTATACAACTTGTCTCTGTAGTAGAGAGAGTTGGGAAAGAAATAATTGACGGACCGCGGTGTAGTATCAAATCCTAAAAGAAAGAGTCCTCCAATCTGAAAGAAAAGAAGGAGAGAAGAGAGATCTACATTGAGTTAGGTAGTTAGTGCCGAAGGATCTTTTTAATTATTTCCTTCTGTCTTTTCTTTTAACTGGGAGTACGGAAAAGATTTTACTCGAGATGAATGAAATTATAAACCGGACTATTCTTAAGTTTCTACGAAGTTCAGAACTAATCCTCCGACTTGGTTAGGAGACGAGAAGCTAGTGACGGAGTTGTCTGAGCCGTATGAGGTGGGAAACCTCCAAGTTCGGTTCTAAAGGAGGGGATTGGGAAATAATCACCCATTCTGAGCGAGGGGAACAGGCCATTAACCAAGGAAATTTGGAGATTTCGGAGGCTTGGTTCGATCAAGCTGCTGAATATTGGAAACAGGCAATAGCACTTCCCCCCGGTAATTACATTGAAGCACAGAATCGGTTAAAAATTACGGGACGCTTCTCTTCGTTTAGTTAATTAGTAGGGGGGGGGAGCGGCGTGAGACAGGAAGGTTAATAAATGGAGTTAATAAATAGAAATTCTTACTTACTCGACACAAACCTTGTGGCCTCTCTCCCTACTAAACGTACGATCGAACTTATCAAGTCCATTAGGCACTATTAGGCCGTGTAATAATGCCATAAAAAGCCTGCCCTGCATAACTTCTTGATAGCAGCTGCTCGAGTTTCAGACTCAGGAGAAAAGGGAATAGATTACTACATGTTGGTAAAAACTCTAATTCTTAGAAGTTTAGTATCTACCGTTGGTAGGTTGTTGCTATCCCTTGCCCGAAGAGAGGAGAGTCCCGATGACTATTCGTTCGCCAGAACCAGAAGTCAAGATTTTGGTGGAAAAAGATCCCGTAAAAACCTCTTTTGAGAGATGGGCCCAACCCGGACATTTCTCGAGGAGTTTGGCTAAGGGCCCCAATACCACGACATGGATTTGGAACCTGCATGCCGATGCCCACGATTTTGACAGCCACACCAATGATTTGGAGGATATATCCCGTAAAATATTTGGTGCCCATTTTGGTCAGTTAGCTATTATTCTCATTTGGTTGAGTGGCATGTACTTTCACGGGGCCCGTTTCTCCAATTATGAAGCGTGGCTTAATGATCCCACTCATGTGAAACCTAGTGCCCAAGTTGTTTGGCCAATAGTGGGTCAGGAGATCCTCAATGGAGATGTAGGCGGAGGTTTTCAGGGTGTACAGATAACATCTGGATTTTTCCAACTTTGGCGAGCTTCCGGAATAACTAGTGAGTTACAGCTCTACTGCACAGCTGTGGGTGCCTCAATCCTCGCCGGATTAATGTTTTTCGCCGGTTGGTTTCACTATCACAAAGCTGCCCCGAAACTAGCTTGGTTCCAGAACGTTGAATCGATGCTGAATCACCATCTGGCGGGTCTACTGGGGTTGGGATCTCTAGCTTGGGCGGGACATCAGATACATGTTTCACTACCAATTAATCAACTCCTAGATGCGGGGGTTGATCCTAAAGAAATACCCCTTCCTCATGAACTGATTCTTAATCGTGATCTTATGGCTCAAGCGTATCCAAGTTTTGCGAAAGGGCTGATCCCGTTTTTTACCCTCGACTGGTCAGAATACTCAGATTTTTTGACTTTCCGTGGAGGTTTGAACCCAGTAACGGGAGGTTTGTGGCTGACTGATGCCGCGCATCACCACTTAGCTATTGCCGTTCTCTTCTTGGTAGCTGGTCACATGTATAGAACCAACTGGGGTATCGGACATAGTACGAAAGAGATTTTGGAAGCTCATAAAGGTCCCTTCACGGGTGAAGGCCATAAAGGTCTCTACGAAATTCTAACAAGTTCGTGGCATGCTCAATTAGCAATCAATCTTGCCATGCTAGGTTCTTTAACCATTATTGTGTCCCATCATATGTATGCGATGCCCCCGTATCCTTACTTGGCTACCGATTACGCGACACAACTTTCCTTGTTTACACATCATATGTGGATAGGAGGATTTCTAGTAGTTGGCGCAGCTGCACACGCAGCTATTTTTATGGTAAGAGATTACGATTCAACTACCCAATATAACAATCTGTTAGATCGCGTCATTCGGCATCGTGATGCAATAGTTTCACATCTCAACTGGGTCTGCATCTTCCTAGGTTTTCACAGCTTCGGTCTATACATCCATAATGATACCATGAGCGCCTTGGGGCGCCCTCAAGATATGTTTTCAGATACCGCCATTCAATTACAGCCGATATTTGCTCAGTGGGTGCAAAATACTCATGCCTTGGCTCCCGGATCAACCGCGCCTAATGCCGCAGCGAGTACTAGTTTAAGCTGGGGTGGCGGCGACTTCATCAATGTAGCCGGCAAAGTTGCCATGGCCCCAATTCCATTAGGTACCGCAGATTTTCTGGTACACCATATCCATGCATTTACCATCCACGTTACTGCTTTAATATTATTAAAAGGTGTTTTATTTGCACGCAGCTCCCGACTAATACCCGATAAAGCAAATCTTGGTTTTCGTCTTCCCCGTGACGGTCCTGGCAGAGGAGGCACTTGTCAAGTATCGGCTTGGGATCACGTTTTCCTAGGGTTATTCTGGATGTACAACTCAATCTCAGTAGTTATATTTCACTTTAGTTGGAAGATGCAATCCGATGTTTGGGGCAGTATAAGCGAACAGGGGGTGGTAAACCACATTACTGGGGGAAACTTCGCGCAAAGTTCAACAACCATTAATGGATGGTTACGAGATTTTTTGTGGGCACAGGCTTCCCAAGTCATTCAATCATACGGTTCTTCGTTATCCGCATATGGTCTCATATTCTTGGGGGCTCACTTTGTTTGGGCTTTCAGTTTGATGTTTTTATTTAGTGGTCGCGGATACCGGCAAGAACTTATTGAATCCATTGTTTGGGCTCATAATAAGTTAAAGGTTGCCCCCGTCACCCAACCTAGGGCCCTGAGTATTATCCAGGGACGTGCCGTGGGAGTAACTCACTACCTTCTGGGTGGAATCGCCACGACGTGGGCGTTCTTCCTGGCGAGAATCGTTGCAGTGGGATAATGGCTAGGAGGATTTGAGAAACATTACGGCATCAAGATTTCCACAGTTCAGCCGGGGTCTATCCCAAGACCCGACTACTCGTCGTATCTGGTTTGGTATAGCCACTGCCCACGACTTCGAGAGTCATGACGACACTACCGAGGAGCGTCTATACCAAAAAATATTTGCATCTCATTCTGGTCAATTAGCTATCATATTTCTCTGGACCTCCGGGAACTTGTTCCATGTGGCTTGGCAGGGCAATTTTGAAGCGTGGGTACGGGACCCGCTACATGTGAGACCCATTGCTCATGCCATTTGGGATCCTCATTTTGGTCAACCAGCTGTCGAAGCCTACACTCGAGGGGGCGCTGCGGGTCCAGTCAATATTGCTTACTCGGGTGTTTACCAATGGTGGTACACTATCGGTCTACGCAATAACCAAGATCTCTATACCGGAGCTATTTTTCTACTAGCTACTTCTGCTTCATTCCTACTAGCCAGCTGGTTACATTTGCAGCCTAAATGGAAACCAAGCATTTCTTGGTTCAAAAACGCTGAATCCCGGCTCAATCACCACCTTTCAGGGCTTTTCGGGGTGAGTTCTCTGGCTTGGGCAGGACATTTAGTTCACGTAGCTATCCCCGAAGCGAGGGGTGGACATGTCAGATGGGGTAATTTATTGACTGCCGCTCCGCACCCTCAAGGATTGGGACCTTTTTTCTCGGGTCAGTGGAGTGTCTATGCGCAAAATCCCGATTCTGGTAATCATTTGTTTGATAGCACCCAAGGGGCGGGGACAGCCATTTCAACCTTTTTGGGCGGATTTCACCCACAAACTCAAAGTTTGTGGCTAACGGATATTGCTCATCACCACTTAGCTATCGCCGTTGTGTTTATAATTGCCGGCCACACGTACAGGACTAACTCTGGTATTGGGCATAGTATGAAAGAGATTCTCGAGGCCCATATCCCTCCAGGAGGTAAGTTGGGCCGTGGACACAAAGGGCTTTATGATGCAGTCAACAATTCTCTCCATTTTCAGTTGGGGCTTGCTTCAGCTGCTTTGGGGGTTGTCACTTCTTTAGTCGCGCAACACATGTATTCTTTACCCGCTTATGCTTTTATAGCACAGGATTATACAACTCAAGCCGCACCATACACCCATCATCAATATATCGCCGGTTTTATCATGGCAGGAGCCTTCGCACACGGAGCTATATTCTTTATTAGAGATTATGATCCAGAACAAAATAAGGATAACGTTTTAGCAAGAATGTTAGAACATAAAGAAGCCATAATAGCTCACTTAAGCTGGGCAAGTTTATTCCTGGGGTTCCACACGTTAGGGCTCTATGTTCACAACGACGTAATGCTAGCTTTCGGGACTCCGGAGAAACAGATTCTTATTGAGCCTATATTTGCTCAATGGATTCAATCTGCTCATGGTAAAACTTTATATGGTTTCGATGTGCTTCTATCCTCGGCAGGTAGTCCAGCAAGTAATGCTGGTCGAGGCCTATGGTTACCGGGTTGGTTAGATGCTATTAACAGTAGTAGCAACTCACTATTTCTAACGATTGGACCCGGGGATTTCTTGGTTCACCATGCCATCGCTTTGGGCCTACATACGACTACACTGATTTTAGTCAAAGGCGCCTTAGATGCGCGCGGCTCCAAGTTGATGCCAGATAAAAAAGAATTTGGTTACAGTTTTCCCTGCGACGGTCCCGGGCGAGGTGGTACCTGCGACATCTCAGCTTGGGATGCGTTTTATTTAGCCGTTTTCTGGATGTTAAACACCATTGGATGGGTTACCTTCTATTGGCACTGGAAACACATCACCTTATGGCAAGGGAATGCTGCTCAATTCAACGAATCTTCTACGTATTTAATGGGGTGGTTGAGGGATTATCTGTGGCTGAACTCTTCACAACTTATTAACGGTTATAATCCCTTCGGTATGAACAGCTTATCTGTATGGGCATGGATGTTCTTATTTGGACATCTCGTGTGGGCTACTGGATTTATGTTCCCAATCTCTTGGCGAGGTTATTGGCAAGAACTTATTGAAACTCTAGCTTGGGCTCACGAACGAACACCCCTAGCAAATGTGATACGTTGGAAAGATAAGCCAGTCGCTCTCTCCATCGTTCAAGCAAGGCTAGTGGGACTAGCCCACTTTTCCGTGGGTTATATCTTTACCTATGCAGCTTCTCTAATAGCATCTACATCAGGTAAATTTGGCTAATTTATCATTGTAGACTATCAAATTGTTTATTTCTGCATCAAGTTTGCCCTCCCATTCTTTTTCACACCCGATCTAATTTCAAAACCAGAAATCTATTTATCCATAATTTGAATCTATTTCAAATTATGGATAAATAGATTTCTGGTTTTGAAAACAACCTGTTTTAGAGTAATAATCCAATTCTGCTTACTGATTTATCAATTATGGCAAAAAAGAGTCTTATTGAGAAAGAAAAAAGAAAGGAAGAATTAGTGAAAAAATATCATATCATTCGTCAATCTTTGAAGAGACAGATTAGATGTAGCTCGTCAATTGAGGGGAAACTAATTATTTACAAAAGATTGCAATCTTTGCCGCGAAGCAGTGCACCTGCTCGTCTCCGCAACCGGTGTTCCCTAACCGGACGACCCCGATCTAATTACCGATACTTTGGCTTATCTAGACACGTACTTCGTGAAATGGCACACACTTGCCTGCTGCCTGGATTATCGAAATCAAGTTGGTAATGGAAAATTCTCCTTCATTTTCTTCCTATTATGTCTAATTCACAGAATTAGATAGTCTTTTTCACTTCCATCCAATGTAATTATTCAGTAGCAGTAGACATATAATAATTATGTTGGGGGCATCAACTAAGCGGGGTAGAGCAGCTTGGTAGCTCGCAAGGCTCATAACCTTGAGGTCACAGGTTCAAATCCTGTCCCCGCGAAGTAAACTAACAATTGTTTATCTACTTCAATAATGCGACGCTTGATGTTCTTCGCGAGCTTAGACAAATTAGCTTTTTGCGCCTCACTAGCAGAGCTGGTACTAATTTTACCAGATCGGATATCGGGGAAGTACAAGTATTTCAATTAATTAGTAGATTGGGATTATTTGACATCACGCGTCAAATTAAGAATTACCTAATTGGTATTACTTATCTTTCTTATTCTCTCTCTCCCCTCTTTCTGAACTTTGTCGCTTGGTGGGGCAGAAACCTATCTATCTATAAGTAGACCTTTAAATTTCTAGTTAGGTAGAAGTGTGAGATGTATAAGTTGGGAACATAGCTCCACTTTGTTTCAGACTAAAACTGGTTCTTTCTATTTTACCAGGTTCGATTTTCCCAAGAAGGGAAAATATGGGGCAAAAACTGACGGTGTGCCTGGTGGAGCTCAATCAGATAGTAGTTGTGACTTGAGGCCCCCTTAACTCAGGGGTAGAGTGACGCCATGGTAAGGCGTAAGTCGTCGGTTCAAATCCGACAAGGGGCTAATCAAGAAACCTTGATAAATCCAAGGGTCGAACTGTTTCAGCTTCACGGAAACACTCGGGTCCACACGCCCTCCTGATGCGAGAAATAAGAAGGTCTATTTATCAGCATTTTTAACAAATAAAAAATTACCTAATTATTGAAAATAGAATTCGTTCAATTTCAATTTTTTAGTTAAGCCGGTTCTCTTTTAATCACGATATTTTACCTAAGTAGTTTCGTCACACCGGGTAATGTGCCACCCATTGCAATTGGAGGGGGAGACAATTGAGGGGGGGGGGGGGGGTGGAAGAAAATAAAGTGGATATAATTTTTCATATCAGAACCTTTTTTGTTACCCCTATCTCGGGAATTGAATATGAATTTCCAGCATCAGTATCAATATATATGTAGATAGATATATATGTGGAACTATGTATTTATATAAATTTTAATCTGAGAAAAGGAAGAAGGAAAATTACATCGCAAATTTATTATTTACTTATGTAAATAATTTTCCGCAATTAGTAAAAGTTATTCGAGTATATATATATAGCACCCCTATTTGTTATATATTCCTCCAAATACCTAGAAACAATTTTTCCGCCGGGGTTTGATATTAGCAGTAACAGCGAATCCTTTTGTTCGATTTCAATAGTTCTAACATATATTCTGCTCGGGATTAAGCTGCGGTATGCTGCTTATCCACTACTGCTACTTGGGGCTAAACCGAACAGAAAGGCTTCCAATTTTTACTGGGAATTGGTAAAATAGATACCGAAATAATTTTTGAAAGGGGGATGGATACTGCACCCACATATATCCATATATTCTATATATGGACGCAAGCTCCTCACGCCGCTCCAGTATCTCTTTCCCCAGACATTTTTGAAAACAACTCTGTTTCCTTCTTGTGCCAGGTCGGATTCTCAAGGTACTTTTGATGCGACTGAATCGAAGTCGAAATCTCGGAAGAAAAGAAAGGTCTACCCGCTGCTCAAAAAGATACGCAACAGACAGGATCAGCTTAGGATTAAGTAAGTAAGAGGAAAGAGATGCCCATAAACTAAATTTTTATGAGGAAGAAAAATAAGCATAGAATAGAAGGAATGGCTGGACAAGAAGACACGACATGAAGAGGAAGAGGAGGGGGAAAGCTAGAGACGAGAAGAGATATTGAAGGGAGTGAAAAAATCCAACCTCCCGACTGAGATTGAAAGAGCTACCAGTCTCATTTTCGCGTAACAACTCCTATAATAACTCCTAGGAGTCCTCCGCCTTCGTAAATGATTTCCCGGGAAGAACAGCGTTTTGGCGGGCCAGTTTTATCTCACCCCGAAGGGGCGGAACTACACCATGTCGCGGTTTGAAAAATAAAAAGGAAAGGGGAACCCAAAAATTGTTTGAGGAGCTAGATGAGGGAATGAATATGACCATTGCCATCGGAAAATCTTCCAAGGAGCCGAAAGATTTATTTGATAGTATGGACGACTGGCTAAGAAGAGACCGTTTCGTCTTCGTGGGTTGGTCTGGCCTACTACTTTTCCCTACCGCCTACTTCGCCTTGGGCGGCTGGTTCACAGGTACAACCTTTGTCACCTCATGGTATACCCACGGATTAGCTAGCTCTTACTTGGAGGGATGCAATTTTTTGACTGCTGCGGTCTCCACTCCGGCTAACAGTTTGGCCCACTCTTTACTCCTTCTGTGGGGCCCCGAAGCACAGGGAGATTTTACTCGCTGGTGCCAATTAGGGGGTTTATGGACTTTCGTTGCTCTCCACGGCTCCTTCGCTCTAATAGGTTTTATGTTACGCCAATTTGAACTTGCGAGGTCTGTGCGACTACGCCCCTACAACGCAATAGCTTTCTCCGGTCCAATTGCGGTTTTCGTCTCCGTATTTTTGGTTTACCCCTTGGGCCAATCCGGTTGGTTCTTCGCACCCAGTTTTGGCGTAGCCGCCATTTTCCGATTCATTCTATTTTTTCAAGGTTTTCATAATTGGACTCTGAACCCATTTCATATGATGGGGGTTGCAGGAGTCCTTGGCGCGGCTCTATTATGTGCCATCCACGGCGCTACAGTTGAAAATACTTTATTCGAAGACGGTGACGGCGCAAACACATTCCGTGCGTTCAATCCAACTCAGTCTGAGGAAACTTATTCAATGGTAACCGCAAATCGTTTTTGGTCCCAAATATTCGGTGTTGCTTTCTCCAACAAACGCTGGTTACACTTCTTCATGTTATTTGTGCCAGTGACGGGTTTATGGATGAGTGCTGTTGGAGTAGTTGGTCTCGCCTTGAATTTACGCGCGTACGATTTTGTCTCCCAAGAAATTCGTGCAGCAGAAGATCCCGAGTTTGAGACTTTTTACACGAAAAATATCTTACTAAACGAGGGTATCCGTGCCTGGATGGCAGCTCAGGATCAGCCCCACGAAAACCTTGTATTTCCCGAGGAGGTTTTACCCCGTGGAAACGCTCTTTAATGGAACCCTCTCGCTCGGTGGCCGCGACCAGGAAACCACAGGTTTTGCCTGGTGGGCTGGCAACGCCCGACTAATAAATCTGTCTGGTAAATTGCTTGGTGCCCACGTAGCTCATGCCGGCCTGATTGTCTTCTGGGCTGGATCTATGAATTTGTTTGAAGTGGCTCACTTTGTATCGGAGAAGCCTATGTATGAGCAGGGATTAATCCTACTTCCCCACCTGGCTACTCTGGGTTGGGGAGTGGGTCCTGGCGGGGAAGTAGTCGATACCTTCCCCTATTTCGTCTCCGGCGTACTCCATCTGATTTCCTCCGCAGTTTTGGGATTTGGGGGTATATATCACGCTTTAATTGGGCCCGAAACGTTGGAGGAATCCTTTCCTTTCTTTGGTTACACCTGGAAGGATAAGAATAAGATGACCACAATTCTTGGTATTCATCTAATACTACTAGGTCTTGGGGCTTTTCTCCTAGTTTTTAAAGCACTCCATTTTGGAGGGTTGTACGACACATGGGCACCCGGGGGTGGAGATGTGAGAGAGGTTGCAAATCTCACCCTAAGCCCTAATATTATCTTTGGTTACCTACTGAAATCTCCTTTCGGGGGAGAAGGTTGGATTGCAAGTGTGGATAATCTGGAAGATATCATCGGGGGACATGTTTGGTTGGGATCCATCTGCCTCTTTGGTGGAATTTGGCACATATTAACAAAACCGTCTGCCTGGGCTCGTCGTGCTTTGGTATGGTCCGGGGAAGCTTACCTATCCTATAGCTTGGGAGCCCTTTCCATCTTTGGGTTTACTGCTTGCTGCTTCGTCTGGTTTAACAACACAGCATATCCTAGTGAATTTTATGGTCCTACCGGTCCGGAAGCTTCTCAAGCACAGGCTTTTACTTTTCTTGTCAGGGACCAACGTCTCGGTGCTAACATAGGTTCCGCCCAAGGCCCCACCGGATTAGGTAAATACCTGATGCGTTCCCCTACGGGAGAAATTATTTTCGGAGGGGAAACCATGCGCTTCTGGGACCTCCGTGCCCCCTGGTTAGAGCCTTTAAGGGGCCCCAACGGTTTAGATCTTAGTAAGTTGAAGAGGGATATACAACCCTGGCAGGAGCGGCGATCCGCGGAGTATATGACTCATGCTCCCCTGGGCTCCCTAAACTCCGTAGGTGGAGTAGCTACCGAGATTAACGCCGTAAACTATGTATCTCCTCGGAGTTGGTTAGCAACCTCTCACTTCGTCCTGGGATTCTTCTTCTTCGTGGGTCATTTGTGGCACGCGGGTAGGGCTCGCGCAGCCGCAGCCGGGTTTGAAAAAGGGATTGACCGCGATACCGAACCCGTTCTTTCCATGACACCTCTTAATTAAGACTTGGAAATCTATGTTGAGATGATGAAGACATAATAGAAATCCTCGTTTCGCTTCTTCTTCTGCTTGTTAGCAAGTAGGTATATATATATCTCTAGTTCAGTGCCGGACTCATTACATCATTCAGGTAGTGAAACTCTATCTATCTATTATTTGAATAGATAGATAGAGTTTCACTACCTGAATAGTGTAATCTGTAATATCAACTTATTCTAATTATTCTAAGTTTGGTAGGATAAAAAGAGGTAGTTCGCGGCACCAGTAATAACTAATTACTACTGTCCCTTCTGTCCAATTCTTATTTTGCTACGAGAAGTAGGAGAGAGAGGGATTCGAACCCTCGATGGCATTTTATTACCATGCCAGTTTTCAAGACTGGAGCCTTAAACCGCTCGACCATCTCTCCTGGTTATACCTACCCGATATTCAGAAGTAGAAATCACGTCTCTTAGGTACTTGTGATAATCGAATAAAGGATATTCAACATTTATTTATTTTACCTATAAATAAGATATTGATAGATATTGCTTCTCTTGACTCACTACCTCCCCCATACCGTGAAAGATGCGGAGTTGAAACAATTTTGACCATAAAACTATTACGTATAATCATCCTCAATGTCGGAATTTAAACCAATTATTAATCAACAGAAACCTCATGAATTTTGAGGTAGTTGGTGGCAAAAAGAAAAGGGTCTCCGCCCACGCCCCGTCAACAAAGTAATTCGTGGCGAACCGAGAGAGAGTTCCATTGGATGAGGATTGGATGGTACGAGCAGCCTATACCTTACTAGGGAAATAATTAGAATTATGACTATCGCATTCCAATTGGCTTTATTCGGATTAATTGCCATTTCATTTCTACTAGTTGTAGGGGTGCCCGTTGCATTTGCATCCCCTGATGGCTGGTCCGACAATAAAGGTGTAGTTTTTTCAGGGGCGTCATTATGGATTGGATCAGTTTCTTTGGTAGGTATACCCAATTCGTTCATTTCTTAATTAAGATTTTGTATCTTTTTGGTTCCTCCTCTCGTAATTTGCCGTTACGGGTGGAGTTGCCAAATAGGGAGAATATTTTTACTGATGCAAATCCCTAGGAAGTAGCTACGCGTAGCCGTAGTATAGTCAATTTCCAATTAGTAGTTAGTAGAATAGATCTACTATTTCCCCCCCTACACCACAGATTGGAATTTTACAACCTAAATCTAGAATAAATATGTACGCAAATTTTGAATTGGTAAAACATCATCTCATGATTAAGATGATACAGCAGATTATGCGGATATAGTTGAATGGTAAAATATCTCCTTGCCAAGGAGATGACGCGGGTTCGATTCCCGCTATCCGCCTATCTCATATAAAACAAACAGATTCTGTTATATATGGAAATATGCCTAAAAAAGAAGAATTACGAACTCTAATTAATTTGCATAATGGGCAGTTGAAGGAGGAGGAAGAAGAAAAAAGAGGAAAAAGCTTCAAATGTTAATTGAAGGATTAACGGTTGATTGCAAGCGAAGACCTATCTAATTTTTAGGATTTCAATATTCCGTTTTTATTTTGGATGCAACGAGGTTTCGAAGCAAAACAAGTTTGTCGAAGTAGCCGTTTCGTCATCAAAAATATGTCAATCAATTGTCTACCGTAGGTAAATTACCTACAGTAGGGGGGGGGGGGGCAGCTCCTTACTTGCTACTTCTTCTGGCAGGTACTATACTTAGTACTAGTACAAGTGCTAGGCATTTATAACATATTCATGTTATTAAGTTACATGCTGATGCTATCCGACAATTCGCAAATTGGATGTCGTTTACGCCTGGAGAGGCACTGGTGGCTGATAACCCCCAGGGGGCGATATAGTCAAGCGGTAAGACGGAGGACTGCAAATCCTCGATGCCCCAGTTCGAATCTGGGTGTCGCCTAACAAGAGAGTTTTCTAGAGAGTTTTCTCATATATGACGAGAAGGAACAAAATCTATTTAATTTACTTGGATTTATTCATTTAGGGAGTTTCTTTTTATAAAGGATTGTTTATTGCGCCGAAATCGGATACATGTTGAGGTGCTCTATAGCCTGTTATAGCCTATCACATTTCATGTGTCTCGATGCGTCACGCATAAACAATCCCATCTTATTATATCACCAATTGGTAGTCAGAAGATCTAAATTACCGAAATATTTTAAGAGGGAGTTACTAACCGGTACCATTGGAAAAAAAAAAGAAGAAGAGTTTACACACGCAACATCTCCTGCTATTGAAGTATATCATCAAATAGGTGTCTGCTCCTCACTAGACAACAAGTTTCAAGCTTTTTCAAGCTTTGTTTCGTATTTGGACTTATAAATAATTAGTAATTAGTAGGAATTGAGGGAGTAAATAGATAGGAGTTACAACTACGGACTTAGTTACTACAGCTTGGGCTGCCCCGACGGCGATTTCCACATCTTCTCCTTCACTTGTAGTTTGGGGACGAAGCGGCTTGTAACAGAAGGTTCGCCAGTCCGTCAGTAGCCTGATTCGGGGGATACATGCAGTTGTGGTGAGACCATGGATTCATGTTTTCCCCACTTCAATTTTCCCATTTGAGTGGAAGGGGTGTTGCAGCCGGGGGCTACTTCCTCTGCCCCCCCCCCCCCCCTCCCGCCCATACCGGAATCGTCGCTACTAACGGATGCTAAAAAATTGTCTAACATCGGATCGGAAATGAAATTACCAAAATGTTTGGAAAAAACTGATATCTTTCCCTCTTCTTTTACCCATCTCCTCTTCATCCGATACACCGCAGCTTAGTAAATACACCGCGAGTAGAAATACACAACTATTTCCAAATCTAGATTTGAAAATAGTTGTACGTCTAAAGAACCTTCTTGGGGAAGAGGAAGCAATTATCTGGGAGAGCTCCAGCTAAACCAAATTCCCTCTTTTTTATCTTCTCATCTCGAAACGAAGATTGAAATAACAAAATGAATAAATTTAGTACCTTAATAGACTGATTCTTCTTCCTCACTATGGGCGAGAACCTACCCCGTTCATTGCTAGGTCACACCCTCGTTAACTCAAAATTTAATTGTTTTGTTTGACGATATGACTGCACCCGGAATGAAAGACGGGGAGTGAACGTATACCTGACATTTTTTCGGGGCCATACTTTTGGTTCGGATACTTAACCTCTTCTTCCTCGGTTTATGTAGGTTGATTCGTAGCAGATATAGAGCTCCAGATGTTATAGCCATCTAATATTAGTCATTGGGTCAAAATCAGATTCGTGAAGAAGAAGAAGTAATTGAATGAGAAGCAGAAATTGATAGATCAAAAAGGTGATCTATCAATTTTGGACAATTACACTCGAGAATGATGCATGATACGTGGTATTCAGAAAGATGGAAACAATATAGAAAAGCATAGACTCCGACTGGCAGAAAAGAACCAATCGAAGAAGATGCCACGTTGGGGATAAGTTGTTACTACAGGCTGTTACTGACAATAACAAACAACCTGGTAGCGGAAAAATCTCGGACGGAGCAGGAGGAGCGGTTTGCGTATCGTTGTATCTCATGGATAAGGAGCAGACGGTGCCTTCTTCTTCTACCTCCTCATCTGCCGCTCCTGCATATGAAGATTTATTGATAAATTGGTAGTCAAATCAGTTACCAATTACTAGTTATTCTGCGCGGCCGTTTGAATGTGAAGAATAAGTAGAGAAGCTGTCGGGATCAGAATGAAAAGTGCGGTAGCTACAAACGCGAGAATATTTACTTCCGTATTGGTAGTTCGAATCATCAGTTGGGAAATAGCTCGAGCGGTTTCGTCAAAAAAACTCTCGGATTTTATTATAAACTATCTCTCCTTAACTAGTCGGGTCGACCGAATTAGTAGCTAATCAATTAAAAAGAAAAATATCGAATGTGAATCTTCGATATCGATTACATAGTATATCACGAAATGGAATATCGAGAATACCTACTGTTCATTTTGGAAAGTATCAGCCTGACGTGTCCGTATTCTATTAATTTAAGAATCGCTCCAACGAGTTTCTATTATATAGATGATATAATAAAAATAGATGATATAATAAAAAATGATTTCAATCATTATTACTTATATCACTAAATACAACACGAATTTAGATTGCTAGAAAAATGGATTCTCTCACTATTTCCTCGTCATTTCTCCAAATTGACAACTGATGAGAAATACTCTTAATCTACCTAAGAGGTAACTGGGCCCCCATCGTCTAGAGGCCTAGGACGCCTCCCTTTCACGGAGGCGACGGGGATTCGAATTCCCCTGGGGGTATTCATCTCTTAATTCTGGGTCGATGCCCGAGCGGTTAATGGGGACGGACTGTAAATCCGCTGGCGACGCCTACGCTGGTTCGAATCCAGCTCGACCCAAGTCCGAGCCTGTAAGGTTAATTTTGAACTAGCCAATTTCATTGGAGTTCATCGGGATTGACGGGTCTCGAACCCGCAACTTCCGCCTTGACAGGGCGGTGCTCTAACCGATTGAACTACAATCCCACCAATTAATTTGATTGGAGTCTATGTAGCAATAGACTCGAAGTCAACAATATTTTCTCTTTTTTAGTTATTCCATCAAATAACTTCTTTGCAGAAATTTCAACCTTTGCAGAAATTTCAACCTTTGCAGAAATTTCAACTTTCATTTTGTTTGTTGGAAACTTTGAAAAGAAGTTATTTGATACCATAATTTGATGCCGTAAAAAAAGGAGCATCTGTCTGTCTTTTAATCTTTCTCTGGTAGTCGAAATCCCTTACGTGGTATAATTATCAAACTCGTTTTGTTGCTACGTATCTTTCGGTTTTTTTCATCAACGATTATCGTATTTTTGCATACGTAAGTATTATAACCAATTTGGACAAAAAAGAGTTTACTTAATTATGTTTACTAACCTTCCCTGGGTTGCACAGATGTCTTTCATTTGCAGCCCGTGACAATGATTTAATTTCTAGTGCAAAAAAATTCCCCAAGAGGTACGATACACTTTTTCCTGCACCCCCCCTGCTTAGACATCGTCACATGAATCTTTACAAAAAATTGGTTGTAGATAACTGAAAGAAGGGAAATCAATTTCTTCTATTTCTTCTTCTGGGGGGGGCTATTGATTCAACTTCCCAGACATAAAAAGAGAAAGATAGAAATACGGAAATCTAATTGGATATATTTTTAATCGGGATGAGTCTCGATTCGTCAATTCATTAGGGGGAAGTAAAAATATGCCCGTACTACCAGAACTTGCACAAATTCAATTTGAAGGCTTCAATCGATTTGTTCATGAAAGGTTGCTCGAAGAACTTGAAAATTTTCCAAAAATTGAAGACACAGATAAGGAAGTCGAATTCTGAGTTATTAGTGGGCAGTATCAATTGACGCAACCTTCAGTCGAAGAGGGAGAAGTCGCGTATCAATGTGTCACATATTCATCTGATCCATATGTCCCAGTTTAATTGATTCGTAGCGGAGATGGGGTGGTACAAGAAGAAGACGTGCGGTCCGGATCTATTCCCTGGATGAATTCTAAGGGGACGTCTATTATCAACGGGGTTGCCAGGGTTTTGGTCAGTCAAATCTTGAGAAGTCCCGGTATTTACTACAACCGAGAAGCCGATCAGAAAGGAATTTTCGCATATACTAGCACTACAATTTCGGATCGGGGGGGGAGATTCAAATTAGAAATAGATAGAAAAGAGAAAATTTGGATTCGTATCAGCAAGAAGAAGAAGATATCCATTTTGATATTATTAGTAGCTATGGGGTTAAGCAAGATAGATATCTTGCAAAATGCTCGTTACCCCACGATTTTCTCAAATATCTTAAAGAAACAAGAAGGAGCCACCGAATCGTCGGAGGATGCTGCAGCAGAACTTTACAAACATTCATACTCCGCCACAGATGCGGATATCTCATTCTCAGAATCTATATTCAAGGAGTTATAGAAGAGGTTTTCCCAGCATAGATTTGAGTTGGGACGAATTGGTCGACGAAACCTAAATATTAAACTAACTCTTGATGTACCCGAAGAGAAACATTTTTTGCTGCCCCAAGACATATTAGCAGCCGCAGATCATTCAATAGAAATAAGCTACGGAATGGGCAACCTCGATGACATAGATCATCTGAAAAATAGACGTGTTCGATCTGTCGCAGATTTGCTTCAAGAACAATTAAAGTTGGCCCTAAACCGTTTAGAGAATTCGATTCGACAAAATCTATCTAGGGCCGCTAGGCGCAGACGCGCGACGACGCCACGGGGATTAGTGGCGCCTACACCAGTAGTAGCAACTTTTAAGGAGTTTTTTGGGTCACATCCCCTATCACAATTTCTAGACCAAATAAACCCATTATCGGAAATGGTGCATAAACGGAGATTAAGTTCCGTAGGTCCTGGCGGATTGACACGGCGAACCGCCAGTTTTCAAGCTAGAGATATCCATTTTAGTCACTACGGCCGTATCTGCCCAATCGAAACATCGGAAGGCATGAATGCTGGCCTCATCTCATCACTAGCTATTCAGGCAGAAGTTAGCAACTCCGGATCTTCGCAAAGCCCGTACTTAAAAATTTCGGAATCATCCGAAAAGGAGCAATTAATATACTCATCCCCTACTGAAGACGATTACTACCGAATAGCGACTGAAAATTCATTAATAGGCCAATGGAGAGCTAGGGAGAAAGAGCTTATACTGGTTCGATATCAACAAGAATTCCTTAGCGTCCTCTGGGAACAGGTTGATTTCCGAAGCATCCATCCCTTGCATTATTTCTCCGTCGGAGCTTCGCCTATTCCATTCATTGAGCATAATGACGCGAACCGTGCCTCAACGGGTTCTACTATGCAACGTCAGGCGGTTCCACTGGTTAATTCCGAAAGATGTTTCGTAGGAACTGGGTTAGAAAGTTAAGTAGCTTCAGATTCTGGAGGTGTAGTTGTATCTGAACGAGAAGGATAAATTCGATATATTGATGGCAATTTGATTGAGCTACTATCAATCGATGAAGTACCAGACAATGATGTAGTTCCACGTGTTACAAATAGTCGATTGAAGGTATATGGACGTTCCAACAGCAATACCTGTATACACCAGAAGCCCACGGCTTTAGTGGGAGAATTACCGAAACGCGGAGAGGTTATTTCGGATGGGGCAGCAACTGCCAGGGGAGAATCAGCTTCGGGTAAAAATATCCTAGTAGCCTACATGCCGTGGGAAGGCTACAATTTTGAAGATGCAGTGTCAATTAGCGAACGCCCGATATACGAAGATATTTTCACATCCTTTCACATCGAAAGACACGAAGTTGAAGTCTGCACAACAAATCAGGGTCCTGAGAGGGTTACCAAGCAAATACCTCAATTGGATAGTCACACACTTCGACACCTAGATGATAATGGGCTCGTAGAATCAGGATCTTGGGTAGAGGTAGGAGATGCCTCGGTCGGCAAACTGACACCCCAAGAGGGGACAGACTCATCACGTGCGCCGGAAGGAAGATTGTTACAAGCCATTTTCGGTATACAATTAATTAATGCGAGAGAAAGCTGTCTAAAAGTTCCGATTGGTGGAAGAGGTCGAGTCACTGATGTCAGGTGGGTTTATCCCGAAGACGATACTTCAAATGATTTAGAAGTTACTCATATTTATATATTGCAGAAGCGTAAGATACAAGTAGGTGATAAGATAGCCGGCAGACATGGAAATAAAGGTATTGCATCAAAAATATTGCCTAGACAAGATATGCCTTATTTGCAAAATGGAACACCAGTCGACATGATATTAAGTCCTTTAGGAGTACCCTCACGAATGAATGTGGGACAGATTTTCGAATGCCTACTTGGGTTAGCCGGGGAGTTTCCAGAAACCCATTACCGTATAGTACCTTCTGATGAGAGGTATGAGCGAGAAGCTTCCAGAAAATTAGTACTTACAGAACTTCGTAGAGCAGGTGCGACCACCCATAATCCGTGGTTATTTGAACCCGATCATCCCGGAAAGAGTCGATTGATCGATGGACGAACAGGTGAATCCTTTTTGCAACCTGTTACAATTGGAAGAGGCTATATGATGAAGCTGATTCATCAGGTCGACGATAAAATTCATGCGCGATCGAGCGGACCGTACGCACTTGTTACGCAGCAACCTCTCAAAGGGAGATCCAGACGGGGGGGGCAGCGGGTTGGAGAAATGGAAGTACGGGCTTTGGAGGGTTTTGGAGTGTCTTATACGTTGCAAGAAATGCTTACAATTAAATCAGATCATATTCAGGCTCGTTACAGGGTACTTGGTGCAATTATGACTGGAAAACCTGTTTATAAGCCCAATACCGCCCCAGAGTCTTTCCGATTGCTAGTTCGAGAGTTACGTTGCATGGGTTTAAACCTGGAGCACAATTTTATAGTTGAAGAAGGTTTGGAGAGGGGGAGCGAAAACATTTGATATTGAATTGAAACTTCTGTGAGTAATTAATCAAAACTTTTTATAATATGATTCATCGAACGAATTATCAACAACTTCAAATTGGACTGGCTTCCCCCGAACAAATTCGTAGTTGGGCTGAGAGAGAGTTACCCAATGGAGACGTCGTTGGGCAAGTCGATTAACCTTACACGTTGCATTACAAGACCCACAAACCAGAGAGAGATGGCTCATTTCGTGAAAGGATACTCGGACCCCTAAGAAGCGGCGTTTGTGCGTGTGGAAATTATCGATCTGTCGATGACGAAGAAGAGGATTCTAATTTGTGCAAACATTGCGGAGTTGAATTTATTGACTCCCGGGTTCGAAGATATCGAATGGGATACATTAAACTTGCGTGTCCAGTCACTCATGTGTGGTTTTTGAAACGAATTCCTAGTTATGTTGCAAATCTACTTGCCAAACCTCTTAAAGAACTAGAAAGCCCAGCATATTGCGATGTGTGACTCGATTGTATATGTCGATCACTACAGATTGGCCGTAAACTGTCATTCCATGTAGAAGTGGAAAGCCTCTAACCGACATGTCTCTCACGTCGCTCGAGTATTGTTGTCTAACTCGGGGTAGAAGCTACCGTGTGCATAATGGGGAATCTCCTCCATGGTTAATTTCTAGCAGAAAATCCAGCGATTGGGCTTCGTAAGAACTATTTCCATTTCAGTTGGTAGATTAAGAATCGCGTTCTTTTTAATTAAGAATCACGTTCTTTTTAATAAAGTCCTTCGGCTTTCCTAATAGTATTCTATATCTACTTCTAGATATATATATATAAAAGAAATAGATGGTTATGAAAATCTAAACATCGCAGTGATTTTTTTGTTCAATTTAATTAGCAGCCGTCGAAGTGGAATGGAAACCCAAAGAGGGAAATGATCGCATTGGGAACAAGGGAAATATCTCCAGCCTACGATTCAACTAAGAAGAGATATGGGAGAGAAAATTACTTCTTCTTCGGCGGGTCGATCAATACGGGGGGGGGTCCAAGACTACTCGAGAAAGAAGGAGTTGAAATCCGAGTAATGAACAACTACATTCATCTTCGAAAAGACGGTGTTAGAAACAATTTTATGATTAGTTATTCGAGCCGGATGAGAGGAAACAATCGCGTCCGGTTCTAAGGGGGGGTCATCGCCCGGCCTATCCCAATCTTTTTCTCGCTAGGCCTGTGGCCGAGAGGGCCAACCTCTTAAGATTGCGGGGTTTATTCAATTATGAAGACCGATCCTGGAGAAACATGCTTCCTGCTTCTTTTTCTACTCGAAATTATGAGACGCTTCAAGGTAACGAAATCGCCACCGGGGGGGATGCCGTCAAAAAAGGATTGACTGGTTTGGACCCGCAAAATGTTATTGATCGTGCATTTTCGGAGTGGCAAGCGCTGGCGAAGCAAAAGCCTGTTGGTAATGAATGGGAAGATCGGACAATTCAAAGGAGGAAAGATCTTCTGGTTAGACGGATGAAATTAGCCAAAGATTTCTTACGGGCAAATCTAAAACCAGAATGGATGGTTTTAGATATCTTGCCGGTTCTTCCACCTGAATTGAGACCAATAGTTGAATCATATGAAGGTGAATTAGTTACTTCCGACCTTAATGAGCTTTATAGAAAGGTAATTCATCGAAATAATACTCTTGTTGAATTCTCATCGGGCAGCGAATTTACGCCGGAAGGATTAATCGTTTGTCAAAAGAGACTTATTCAAGAAGCTGTAGATGCTCTCATCGATAATGGTATACGTGGCCAACCGATGAGAGATATTAACAATAGACCCTACAAGTCATTTTCGGAGGTTATTGAGGGCAAAGAGGGACGATTTCGCGAGAATTTGCTTGGAAAGCGAGTCGACTACTCAGGTCGTTCCGTCATTGTCGTAGGCCCCTCTCTTTCATTACATCAATGTGGATTACCTCGAGAAATGTCAATCGAACTTTTTCAAATATTTGTAATTCGTAACTTGATTGGATGCCACCTTGCTTGTAATCTGCGACCAGCTAAAAGTATGATACGAAAGGGAGGTCCCATTATATGGGAAGTTCTTCGAGAAGTTATGAAGGGTCACCCTATACTATTGAATCGGGCACCTACTTTGCATAGGCTGGGTATGCAGGCATTTCAACCTATCTTAATAGAAGGACGTGCTATTCGTTTGCATCCATTGGTTCGTGGGGGGTTTAATGCAGATCTTGACGGAGATCAGATGGCCGTTCATGTGCCCCTATCTCTTGAAGCTCAGATTGAAGCTCGTCTTCCGATGTTTTCGCACGTAAATTTGTTATCCCCTGCTACGGGCGACTCCGTATCTGTCCCGAGTCAAGATATGCTTCTCGGTCTCTATGTATTGACAATTGAGAATAAGCAAGGAGTTTATGGAAACAGGCGTTCCATTTTCGTGAAAGAGGGTGATGTCTATTCTGCCGAACTACCCAGTTTCGGTAGTTACTACGACATACTCAGGGCCAAGGAATCAAGTAGAATCGATTTTTGTAGCTTCTTGTGGCTTCGATGGGAATTGAATTTGGAAATGATTAGTTCGAAAACTCGCGAATTACCTATTGAGTCGCAATATGAATCTTTGGGAACCTCTCTTCACCCCTATGATAATTACCAGATTAGAAAGTGTAGGAGGGGAGATATCTCAAGTATACATGTACTTACTACGGCTGGTCGTATTTTATTCAATCAACAATTAAAGGAAGCGATTCAAGGTGTATCGATGGCTTCTTAGTCTACTACCTCGTTCACATCGGATATTACGACACGATACGAAGTGATTATATTTAGTTAATCGCACTAATGAAGAATGAAAAATCTATTTAATCTGAAAATATATATATATATATATTTTCAGATTAAATAATTAATAAATTACTTAAATTTACATTATTGATTAATAGTATCTAAATCTAAATTATCGTATTGTATCGAAATATAAGAATATAAGTTGAGGTTTTTATAGTGACGAATCAAATTGAATTACCGTTCTGCAATAAAACAATGGATAGAGTTGCCATGGGGCGACTCATCGGCAAATTAATCGTCTGTTTTGGAATTGCATCTACAGCAAATATTTTGGATCAAGTTAAGGTTTTGGGTTTTCAGCAAGCTACAAAAGCATCTATCTCACTGGGCATCGACGACCTTTTAGCAGCACCGTCCAGAGGATGGCTTGTACAAGACGCTGAGAAATAAGGCTACGTGTCGGAGCGTCACTACCGTTACGGGAGTTTGCATGCCGTAGAAAAGTTACGCCAATCAATTGAAGCCTGGTACGCCACAAGCGAATGTTTGAAGCGGGAAATGAATCCAAGTTTCAAAATGATCGATCCTTTAAATCCAGTCCACATGATGTCTTTTTCGGGGGCCCGGGGAAGTATTTCCCAGGTACATCAGTTGCTTGGCATGCGAGGATTGATGTCAGATCCGCGGGGACAAGTAATCGATCTACCTATCCGAAGAAACCTCCGTGAAGGCCTATCACTGACAGAATATATAATTTCTTGTTATGGCGCCCGCAAGGGGGTTGTGGATACCGCCGTCCGAACCTCCGATGCCGGATACCTAACACGCAGGCTTGTCGAAGTGGTCCAACACGTTGCGGTACGCAAAAAAGATTGCGAAACTAGCAAAAGCATTGCTTTGCTTAGTTTTATCGAGGGAAAACGGGAATCTGTTGAGCCAACATCATATCAAAAATTGATTGGACGCGTGTTGGCAGATAATGTCTACCGAAATGCCAGATGTATTGCCACCCGTAATCAAGATATCAGTGATGGACTGGCTGGTAACTCAGTAGTATTGACGCAGCCAATATATGTGAGATCTCCTTTGACACGTAAAAGCATTTTCCGGATTTGTCAGTTGTGTTACGGCCGGAGTCTTGCTCATTACGATTTAGTAGAATTGGGGGAAGCCGTCGGTATCATTGCGGGTCAATCCATTGGAGAACCGGGAACTCAATTAACATCAAGAACTTTTCATACAGGTGGAGTATTTACGGGCGATATCGCAGAATACGTACGAATTCCTTTTAATGGACTTATTGATTTCGATGGTAGGTTGGCTTATCCCACACGTACGCGACATGGGCATCCTGCTTGGATGTGTCGAAATGATCTATCTGTTTCTATCACGAGTTGTAGCGATGTACACAATTTTGTCATCCCAGCTCGAAGTCTACTTATGATTCGAGACGGTCAGTATGTTGAGGCGCAGCAAATTGTTGCAGAAGTACGAGCCAAAGAATTTCCACTTAAGGAACGTATCCAAAAAGCTATCTATCCAAATCTAGACGGGGAAATTCACTGGAGTAAATTTGTGTGGCATGTGCGCGACTGCATAAGCAATCCTATTCGTGTCGTACGCGAGGCGGGCCATATCCGGATTCTTTCAGGAGCTTCTAGAGAATCTGACAAAAACTATTTGTTTCATAAAGATCAGGATGGAGTCGACATTAAACGCAACTTCATTGAAATAAAAAGAAAATGCAATTCTTCTAGGAGACTTGGCAAAAAGAGAATTGACGCTGCCAATTGCGAAAGTTCGCAATTGAGTATCCGAGAATTTGGAATCGATACAAAATATTTTTCAAGTTGTTCAAAACTTCCAATATCTAACTATATTTTATCTACTATCAGGGTGAAGCGGTCCGGAGAAAAAACTGAACCCGTTTCTCCCTCGTCGGAGAGGCAACAATCAAATCTCAATCAATCATTTTTTGTAAATGTTGATGTTCATCAATTAAACAGCATTCTAGATGAAAATGATATCTTCGCAATCTATGAGAGATGTGACTATCAAACTGGTACTGCGGGGATTATAACCTGTGGCAACATAGAAGTTGAATCTGCTGATAAAAAGATATTTGTATTCGACGATAAGACGGAAGAGAAGACTTCCGGCTCGTGGTATAGAGTAGTTGGAGGGGTCAATTCCTTCCTAATTCCTGAAGAGACTTATACTATATATGAACCTCCATCATTTATTTCGATACCAGACGATACTGTTGTAGGAGAAGGGGAACAAGTAACTGGTACTACTAGTAGTGAAGTAGGTGAACTGATCCAAGTTGGTGAGCCATTAACAGGTGGTGTTACAGTAAGAGTATTACCCGGATATATCTGTAATCTGGAAGCAGCAACTAATCTATCCAGACGGAATGTTAATCTAATAGAGCCAGGTAATTTGATTCCTAATAGAATTGAAGCCGTGGATTGGGTTTACTTACAACCGGTTACACTTTACGGGGAAAGGGAGACCTCTGTCCCAGCAAGACCAGCTGTCAGGTACAACGTATCTAGAGATTTTTCGGCGCAAGGGTTCTTCCGTATTGATAAGCCGAAGACACAGAGGCGCATGGACGCTCGAGCCCTTTTATGTATCTCTCATAGAAATGGTGGGAGAATCAAGAGGATTAATCATGAGACTACTCAATTAATTCGAACTTCTTCAGTGGCTGAGCGGCAAATACACTCTCACGATACCCCTTCTGCAAAAAAAAACTACTTATCTCTCGCCAACGTGAAAATCAATAATCTATTTAATACTTTTATTCAGGTTAATCTGTTAGCATCTCCTCCCGTACGAAGTCCCGGAATCAGTCAGATTTCCAATAAATTGGTGTCTGCCGATAAACCGTTTTGCGCTCAAATGAATTTATCCGACGACGGCGATGATTTAGTTTGCAAATATCGGAGCATTACTGTTTATTCGGTTCCAGAGTGTGATGGGTCTTTTCTAACTTTGTCACCTCCTGATTTTTATCGTAAAAGCTACTTCGCTTATTCAAGCAGCAGTAGCTATGGGAAAGGAGTTGGAGAATATTTATCACGCTTAGAATCAGGTGTAGGCAGCTCATCTGGGAGTTTGAAAGACGCTTTACCCAGTTTCAAATGCGAATCTTGTTCGGAAAGGTCTCCGAATCTAAGTAGTAGGAAGAGATCGATTAAATTCGGGAGATCAAGCTTTACCTGTTTCCAATTAGAAGTTGAGGAGGTAGGTCTAGTGGGGACTTCATACACAATTTCTTATTCATCTGCTCTCCCTCATTTGTTGCTAGGTGGAGAAGCTCCTCTCTGCATCAACTACTTCCTTGACCATTTGATATATACGGATGGAACAGATACGTCGGAACGTAGACATCGGTATCTAATTGATGAGAATAGATTAGTATTGAGATGTTCTAAAAATCCTTTTTTAGATAGATTCTTGTTGGAAAATCCAATTCATTCGCCGTCAAAATTCCTCATTCGGGGAATCCTGTCAATTAATCTAGGATTACTAATCAGTGGAAGTCGATTCTTCTGTAGAAGTAGTGTATTTCTCAAGTCTGGTCAGGTCGTAGCCATTCGGCAAGATTACTTACTAATCAGAACTGGTAAGACTATTCTGGTGAATCAGGGAGCAGCTCCTCATAAGATATCTGGAGACACTATCGGGGAGGGGGATACATTAATAACGTTACCGTATGATAGGTTGAAATCTGGAGACATCACCCAGGGTCTTCCGAAAGTTGAGCAGCTGTTGGAGTCTCGCTCTATTGCTCCTATTCCGGCAAAAATCGAAAATCTTTTCAGAAGATGGAATCAGGGTATTACAAGATTAATTGGGAACTTCTGGAGTCACTTTTTAAGTACCGGAACAAGTCTGGAACATTGCCAACTGATCTTAACCAATGAAATTCGAGAAGTTTACGAATCTCAGGGGGTACAAATATCCGACAAACATCTAGAAATTATTATTTGGCAACTGACATCGAGGGTCGTAGCGTCGGAGGATGGGATAACCAACGTATTCTTTCCTGGGGAACTTGTTGAGTTATCGCAGGCGGAGCGGATGAATCGTGTATTAAAGAGACCAATTTTCTACGAGCCTATTATACTGGGAATGACAAGGGCAGCCCCTAGTACGACTAGTTTTTTATCAGAGGCGAGTCTTCAAGAAACTACGCGAGTATCGGCCAAAGCTGCTCCCCGAGGTCGCATCGATCGGTTGAAAGGATTGAAGGAGAACGTTATTCTTGGCGGCGCTGTCCCTGTTGGAACAGGTAGTCCAGAAATCGTTTGCCAACTAGAAGTTAATAAACGGAAACGGTTCTATTTGGCACTAAATAGAAGTAGCAAAAACCCAACTTGGGGAACAAAACCCGATTTATTTGGTTACCGCAAGGAGCGAAATGTCAACCCCAATCTATTTTTCCAAACGGGTTTGAGTCGACCCCTCCATCTTGAAATGAGCTAAGGCATGGTATTCAATGACGTTTTTGTGTGTTTCAACTCGAAAAATTGATCATCAGATTGTAATAATTTATCAAATTTAGTTAAAATAGGACGAATTTATAGTTTTTTATATTTGAGGAGAAGATGCAACGGAAAAATTGGAATATCAATTTGGAAGGAATGATGGCAGCCGGGATCCATTTTGGTCACCAAACCCATAAATGGAATCCTAGGATGTTACCTTTTATATTTACAGAACGGAAGGGTGTGCATATACTCGATCTCACTCAGACTGCTCGTCTTTTATCTGAAGCTTGTAATCTAGTATTTAATGCAGCAGCGGAGGGAAAGGAATTCTCAACGGTTGGTACAAAACATGAGGTAGCTGATTTGGTAGCATCGTATGCAACAAGATCTCAATGTCACTATGTGAATGAAAAATGGCTAGGAGGTACGTCAACAAACTGGTTCACCACGGAAATGCGTCTTCATAAGTTTCAATACTTACAAAACGAAGAAGATACGGGAGGGTTCGACTGACTTCCGAAGCAAGAGGCGGCGATTTTGAGAGGATAACTATCTAAATTGAAAAGATGCCTAGGCGGAATTCAATATATGTCAAACTTACCCGATATTGTGATAATTACTGATCAACACGAATAATCTATTGCCCCTAAAGAATGTATTATTTTAGGTATTCCCACAATTTGTGTTGTTGATACAGATTGTGATCCGGATCTTGTAGATATCCCAATTCCCGGTAATGACGACGCACGACCCTCAATCCGATGGATATTGGATAAACCAACAGTAGCTATTTGTGAAGGTCGTTCAAACTCAAAGTTCTTTGAGGCAAATTAATAGGCGGCAAAGCCGGGGCTGGTAGCTGCCTCGGCAACTTCTCACGAGATAGCGAAAGATTTTTGGGGATGTCGCCCAAATTCATCAAAAAGAATAACTTGTTCTTGTTATTTCGTAAACAGGAAGAAGAAGAAGAGGTTGTAGTGATTACCTTAAATATTTTGGATAAATTTCTCTATTGAGAGGGGGATATTACGCACATAGACCAACTGGGAATTTCTGAAATGGATCATCTGTATCAAGTATCGAGTGTAGAAGTAGGCTAACATTCTTATTGGCAAGTAGGGGTCTTCGAGGTTCATGCACAGGTTCTTGTAACTTCCTGGATCGTCGTTGCCCTGTTATTGGCTCTACCTATTGTAGGTGCCAGAAATCTGCAAACCATACCGACGGGTAGCCAGAATTTTATTGAGTATGTTCTCGAATTTATTAGGGATTTAACTAGGACCCAGATGGGGGAAGAGGAATACCGTTCCTGGGTTCCATTTATTGGAACGATGTTTCCATTCATTTTTGTTTCCAATTGGTCCGGCGCCTCGTTTCCTTGGCGAATCATTCAGTTACCCCACGGAGAGTTGGCTGCACCTACCAACGATATCAACACCACTGCTGCGTTAGCCTTGCCTACATCAGTAGCACATTTTTATGCGGGTTTACAAAAGAGAGGTTTCAGTTATTTCGGCAAGTATATCCAGCCAACTCCGGCGCTGCCACCTACCAATATTTTGGAAGATTTCACTAAACCCCTGTCACTTAGTTTTCGACTGTTTGGAAATATTTTAGCCGACGAGTTGGTAGTAGCTGTCCCCGTCTCTTCAGTACCTTTAATTGTTCCTGTACCCATGACGCCTTTGGGATTATTTACAAGTGCCATACAGGCTTTGATTTTTGCTACTTCAGCTGCAGCTTATATTGGAGAATCCATGGAGGGCCATCACTAATTCAGTCGCAACGATTCATTCCGAGATATTATGATAATCAATCAATAATCTATTTGAGAAGCATTCATTGGATCATCATGGTGAAGAAGCTGTTTGCGTGGTATCATGCTACAGCAACATGAGACCTTTCCCTCCACTTCAAGTAGTAGTAGAGGAGATGGGGGGGGGGGTAATAATTGCTGTACGGCCTTCCCAAATTGATGAAATCAATTTGAGATTTTGAGAAGGGGAGGTGAAAAGAAAATAGTGACTCGCATCGCCAAGCTCAAATTGACAAGGAAGAGATATAATATGTTGGGTAAGTAATTTATGCCGTCTTTGCGCCCCCCGCTTGGATTTCGGTTACATGTACGTATGTCCGCAGTATATAAAATGAATTGACTAGATCTTATTTGCATCGAAATTGAAATGGACATGCTTTGCTAGGTACTATTTAGTAATACCAAATACTCGAATGTTTTCGATTTAATTGTATCAAATTAAGCAAGAAATCAGACCGATTGAAGTAAGAAACAGATACGTTCTTCCAGTACTTCATTACTGCCTATAATCCAACATCAAGTTAAGTATATGTCATATTACATCACCAGTTTTGATCAGATTCATGTAGAATTGATCTTTGGATTAACATTTACTAGAAACTCGTCGTTGCGACGATTTTAGTTAGCACCCGACAAAACAATATTGATTGACGTAAATAAATTAGGAGGAGACTAATACGAATCCATCGATTTCTGCTGCTTCTGTTCTTGCTGCTGGGTTAGCTGTCGGCCTCGCCTCAATCGGACCCGGTGTTGGCCAGGGCACTGCGGCAGGTCAAGCAGTCGAGGGTATTGCCAGACAGCCAGAAGCAGAAGGCAAGATACGAGGTACTTTATTATTGAGTTTTGCTTTCATGGAATCTTCGACAATTTACGGATTAGTTGTAGCTCCAGCTCCCTTATTTGCGAATCCATTTGTTTAACTTGTTTAAACTAGTAGGTAGTTTGTTGTACCGTTACCCCTCCCTTCCCTAAACTATCTTCAAATCAGTGGCGGACCCATAATTTGGGGGGGAGGGGCCTAGCAGTAGATTGCTGCTCCATTTACTTAACTGAGTCCCTGCCGCGTCTTTCTGCAATTCCTTATACTAACCGGGAAGTTTCAACGGGTGGGGTAAATTACTACAAGTTGATAGAAATGATTAGTTCAAGAAATAGTGGTTTCATCACAGTTTTCCTCTGATTTCTCAAAATTCGAGGCTTGCCACTTCCTACCAGGCCGGACCAGAGGTTGTTCAAATCTTGCAAAACTTTCCAGGAGGGGAAGGACTATGAGAAGTGTAAGTGAGATCGCTACTCCCTCAAGTGATTGGGCTTCTGCCGCAAGTATTGGTTTAAATACCAATATTTTGGAAATAAACTTAATTAACTTAATTTTAGTACTAGGTATATTATTTTACTATGGAAAGGGGGTGTGTGCGAGTCGTATAGCCGAGTGGAAGAACTGTTTTCCTCAGTTGCACCCGAAGGAAGGTGCAAAACCCCGACGAATTCCTTGTAAGTAGAGACTATGCAAGAACTGGAGCATTTCGTGTAATCGATGAAGCTTTCAATTCCGTTCATCGATTTCCGGGACTGTCGTCAATATGGTTAAAGCCGAATTGCTTGAAGTCTTAGCAAAATTGGGGTTCTCTTTCCCCCACTGCGTAAGCCAAATCGCGGTTCGAAACGCATTATTCCCTATATTTGGGTCTATTCGGTATAAGACGCCCATATTAGGAATACTTCGATTTGTATAAACTATCGGGGTAGATACCTATACTTATGTAGGTAAATATATAGATAGATAGATGTCGGAATTGATTTAGCTCAATCTCCTTCAATTTGCTGAATAGACAACCCATACAAGATGAATACTACTCGGAAGAAACGGCTCTCAATTAATTAATAATTATCTGGGAGAGTCCTCAATCTTTCTCCCCATTCAAATATCAATTAGTCTATCTAAGCGTCGAATAAATGAATCTTGTTAGTCAATGGGAAGAAGAAGGAAGGCGAGCCCGCGTTCAAAGATAATGTCTATCTAATCTTACCAATTTGTCTTTTCGGCAAAAACGGGCAGGAAAGCCGAATGGGTCAAAAAATCCACGTTCGGTTTGGGAAGAGATCACCAGCCTCCTAGAATCGGAGATCTGTAATCCACTTTCATTGATCAATTTTCTAGACAATCGTGAAAGAACAATTTTGAATACAATTGGAGATGCGGAAGAACGTTACAAAGAAGCTTCTAATAAACTTCAGAAGGCTCGTATTCGCCTGCAGCAAGCAAAAGTGAAAGCGGATGAAATCCGAATCAATGGACTTACGCAGATGGACAGAGAACAACGAGATCTCGTCGATGCAGCTGACGAAGATTTAAAAGGATTAGAAGATAGTAAGAATTATGCAATTCGTTTCGAGAAGCAACGCGCTATTGAGCAGGTTCGGCGGCAAGTTTCTAGATTAGCATCTGAAAGGGCTCCAGAAACCCTAAATACTCGTTTGGATAATCAATTGCACCTGCGAATGATTGATTATCACATTGGCTTATTTAGAGCCATGGATAGCAAGTCTGACTAGTTCCAAATTAACTACTAATTTTCATCTCATCACGAAACGGGTTTTATTCTTAATCTTCTTTCTCCCAGTAATCTTTTTTGGCTAAAATGGTAATAAACATTCGACCTGACGAAATTAGCAGCATCATTCGCAAGCAAATTGAAGGGTATGTCCCGGAAGTGAAAGCTGTTAACATTGGTACCGTACCTTAAGTCGGAGATGGGATCGCTCGTATTCATGGACTCAATAAAGTAATGGCTGGTGAATCGGTGGAATCTGAGGATGGTACAACAGGGATTGCTCCGAATCTGGAATCTGATAATGTTGGGGCCGCACCGACGGGTGATGGTTTGACCATACAAGAGGGAAGCTCCGTAAGATCGACGGGAAAGATTGCCCAAATACCGGTTAGCGACTTGTTTCTGGGCCGTGTTGTAGACGCCCTGGCCCAACCTATTGATGGGAGGGGTCAAATCCCAGCTTCCGAGTTTAGATCGATTGAATCCCCCGCTCCAGGAATTATTTCGAGACGCTCGGTATACGAACCTTTACAAACAGGTCTTATTGCTACTGATTCTATGATTCCCATAGGTCGTGGTCAACGGGAATTGATTATTGGCGACAGACAGACTGGTAAAACAGCAGTAGCTACAGATACAATTTTGAATCAGAAAGGTCAAAATGTTATATGTGTTTATGTAGCTATTGGTCAAAAAGCTTCTTCTGTGGCTCAGGTAGTGGACACTTCTCAAGATCGCGGTGCCATGGAATATACGATCGTAGTATCCGAAGCCGCAAATTCTCCAGCCACTCCGCAATATCTTGCTCCTTATACGGGAGCAGCTTCGGCCGAATATTTCATGTATCGCAAACAGCATACCTTGATTATTTACGATGACCTATCTAAACAAGCTCAAGCTTATCGACAAATGTCTCTGCTACTAAGGAGACCACCTGGGCGAGAAGCATATCCAGGAGATGTTTTTTATCTACATTCTCGTCTTTTAGAGAGAGCAGCTAAGTTAAGCCTCCAATTAGGAGAAGGTAGCATGACAGCTTTACCTATCGTTGAAACCCAAGCGGGAGATGTTTCAGCCTACATTCCTACCAATGTTATTTCCATTACCGATGGACAAATATTTTTGTCAGCGGATCTGTTTAACGCTGGAATTCGACCAGCCATAAATGTGGGTATTTCTGCATCTAGAGTTGGCTCCGCAGCTCAAATAGCTGCTATGAAGCAAGTGGCTGGCAAATTGAAATTGGAATTGGCACAATTTGCAGAATTGGAAGCTTTTGCACAATTTGCTTCTGATCTTGATAAAACTACTCAAAATCAATTAGCTAGGGGTCAGCGATTGCGGGAGCTGCTTAAGCAATCTCAATCAGCCCCATTATCAGTAGAAGAACAGGTTGCTACTATTTATACTGGAGTAAACGGATATTTGGATGTACCAGAAGTTGAACAAGTCAAACGGTTCTTGGTTCAGCTACGGGAGTATGTAATAACAAACAAACCTGAATTTGGTGAAATTACTCGTTCCGCAAAAGTATTTACAGAACAAGCGGAAACACTTTTGAGAGAAGCAATTAAGGAGTCAACAGATATTTTTACGCTGCAAGAAAAGTAGGTAATACGGTTGCAAATTTTACCTGGGGAATGAGGTAATCCTCGTGCTTCATCCAATTGTTTCCACTTCATCTACGCCGATAGAATGACCTCAAACACGGAATTACGCCCAATAGGAGTTGAACCTATACTTAAGGTTTAGAAGACCTCTGTCCTATCCCTTAGACGATGGGCGCTCCTTTTCTCCTCCTACTAGTTAATCATTGATAAGTTGATCATGAATAATTTAGAGAATTAGTTAGCAAATCGTGAACAAGCAAGAACTTTAGTTTGTTCACGACGCAATTTATGAGTGAAGGTTCTAATTTCACGTTCCAATTTCACTGGGGTTCTGGCATCCTCAGTGTCGTATCACCAGCGGGTAGCGGGAATCGAACCCGCATCAGTAGCTTGGAAGGCTAAAGGTTATAGTCGGCGACGACAGACGTACAATACGTCGCTAATCCAGAACCGAACATGGAAGTTTCCGCCCATTCGGCTCCTTTATGGAGAAAGGAGAAGGCTAGATGGGGGACAAAACTGGGGAATTTTTGCTTAGCTAAATCTAACAAAAGAAGGAGCCTATTTAATTTTCTCTTATGAGGATCCAGTTTTCCTCTCCAGATTGAAGAAAGTCGAGGCTTATTCCTTCTTCTGCTCGAATAGGCGACAGAGGCAACCCAATTTGATTAAGCGTCATCCATAAAATCTATGTCAGTCTCGCCTACGTCTTGGTCGTATAGCGTGAATATACTTCTTAGATGATCCTAAGAAAAAGAAGGAGGGTTAGTTTTAGTAATTCTTCTTTTCCGTCTACTTCGTTCCTTATTTTTACTCCCAAAAATCTTTAGAAAAATATCTCTCACCGAGTCAGAAGAAATCATTACTTCTTAACTCAAGAAGTACTTGAGTTGATAATCTTGATAAACCAAGATCCATCTATTTATAACTCTCGAGCTTGGATTCTTTCTTCTCCAAGGTTCAGTGACGATAAGACAAATATTTTAGATGTCTACCCATAGATTTGTAATCTTCCCTCTTTTTGAGGGGTGTCCAAAGTTTTTTGGATACCAAAAAATTTCTGCTTCGTCACTAAACAGTACGACTTTCGAAGTACAGGAGTGACGGGAATGATTCATTTTTTCCGTACCAGAAGTTGGTGAAGAAGAAAAAATAGATGTACTTTCGTAAAAATGAAGCTTTTGGCTTTAGTTAAGATTCAGTTTGAAAGATCCCTTAACTAGGGAAGCCGATGTGAAACGAGTCACACTTTTACCACTAAACTATACCCGCTGCGACGCTGCCGTAGTATACAAACTATCTGTATATTGGCGAGGCGTTTCAGACGTACTTACATTTGGTTGTAGGAGGAGCCCCCCCCACCTACTCCCCGTATTTGTATATATTTCGTGTATATAGACGAAATCAATATTCATTTTATATTTGCGCCGCCCACATCACAGATTACCTTTTTGAGCTGCCAGTAGTGCAATTACTAACGGTCCTGATGCAACTACCAATGCCAAGATAGCAAGTTGTGCAATTGTCTCTAAATTCATTATCCCTCCTTCTACCGCTTTTCGAAAATCTATCTTGATACTAAGAAATTTTATAGAAGATTAAACATATCTATTTAGTTAATCTACTCCTCCATCTACGCAGAAAAAACTGGGGGGGGTGAGATAAACCTCCTGGTCTGGCATCAATTCGATAAAGTGAAATTATTTTGCTACTTAATTGTGCCTTCATAGCAAGCATCTGAGCTGCAACATTGGCCGTTGTGTCGCATTGGCAATTATTTTGGTTTAAGATACGGAATCAAATCTGCCAATTTTAACCCAATTTTAACTAGGTTAGATAATATTGAATCTATTTTTGCTTAGATTTTCTGTCTGCACTCAATCTAGTTAGCTACGAATGAATTTTTCTTATATTCCATGTTGGAGATGGGGGGGGGGAATTGGCAAAAGGAAATTTTTACGCCTAAGCCATAAGTAGACTACAGTTTGACTCTTGCGCGGGCAGGGTCATCCTTTCTACAAACTGTACCGTAAATGTAAATTGTAGGCATAGACTTACAATGCAGCTTCGTGTTAAAATTAGACGAAGGAGCAACTAAATCTTTAGTTGCTTGGAGAGATGGCCGAGGGGTTTAAAGCGTCGGATTGCTAATCCGTCGTACAACTCATATGTACCGAGGGTTCGAATCCCTCTCTCTCCCCTACTTCTCCCTCTCCCCTACTTAGAGTTTCATCAGCCTTATTCATTAAAAAATTGATCTCGACGAGACAACTGAGGCAACGTCTTCTACTTAATCCCTACGTCCGGGGTTTCGTCCAGGATCATTTGATAAAAATCCGAAAACGAAGAGAGAAACAAAGAAGATCACTACTGCATAGACAAATAGTTTGAGGGTAAGCATGACAACATCTCCGTTTCTTCTAATTAGGGGTGAAATAGAACAGAACAGCTTTGTTCTGAAATAAGTTCTTTTTTATCCCATCTGTTATATTTGTATGGACATATGAATATGATTGATATTTTTTTTTCAACTGGAAGAAGAAAAAAGACCGGCTTTTATGAGATATTAATTAATCTAATTCATTATATGCATTTTCTACATAATTTTTTCCTTCTAATCCGTGGGGGGGGGGCGATTTACATAGAAATAGAACTTGTTAAAAATATTATATTTTCAAGATGAAGTAAACAGCGTGGATCCAACACCTTCTTCTTTAACGAAGTTGAGAGGTTATGTCGATACTCACATCTCCGGCCGCAAATGCCACAACTGGGTGAGAGACTTCCCATTTGTCAAAATTTGATTTTCGCTTAAGTTGCAGTGACTCCTCCAATTTAATTTCCAACTTCAACTATCTGACAACTCCCCTCCGCCCCTCGATAAGGGACGAGGCATTCCGAAACTGAGCAACCTGTAGTATTTCTTATCGGAAGCTAACTGCGGCTTGCCAAACAAAAGCTAGGAGAAGGAAAAAAACCGGTATTACTGGCATCACATCCACAATTGGATCGAAGATTGCATAAGCTTCGGGTAATTTGGCAAAAGAAGTGCCATCGAGTTGAATATAATTTTCTAGGCAGATGTCATATAAAACTGTCATCTTCATTCTCCATTGATGTAACAAATCATTCTTTTTCCGACATGGTTGCTCATCACTTTTAATTGGTTGACCCGTCGGATATATATATTGTTATATGTTCGTTCTCTCATTCGAACAGTTAGGATTTCCCAAATTTAGATTTCATCGGACTAGAATGATATTTTAATTGATTTTTAGTTACCCATTCTATTTTAGTTTGATTTTCTAATCAGTCCTTTTAAATTCATTCAATCTTTTTTGCTGCTGTAGCTTCGCAGCTGGGCAGATAACTAAAGAAGCCGGTTGACAGAAAACCCAAAGTATAGGATAGTCATCATACTAACCGTTTGTGGGGCGTGGCCAAGCGGTAAGGCAGCGGGTTTTGGTCCCGTCACTCGGAGGTTCGAATCCTTCCGTCCCAGATCCTTTTTTGGGGGGAGAAAAGATCTCCCGCATTTTCATATACCAGAAGTTCGAGAATTCAGAATTCTTATTTCTGGCTTTAATTCGCTACCCACTTCGCCTTCCAATAGACTCGACTTTATAGTTTTTCCCGACGGATCTCCCAGTTTATATTATGATGATAAGCCACATATAGCAATAGATCCCCTTATGATGTGAAGCAATAAAATGATACCAAATTGAAATTATGAAATTAGCTTATTGGATGTATGCTGGACCCGCCCACATAGGTACTTTACGAGTAGCTAGTTCTTTCAAGAACGTACATGCTATAATGCATGCCCCTTTAGGAGATGACTACTTCAACGTGATGCGCTCGACGTCGGAGAGGGAAAGGGATTTCACCCCAGTAACTGCTAGTGTAGTAGATCGCCACGTATTAGCACGCGGGTCTCAAGAAAAGGTTATAAATAACATAAGCCGAAAAGATGAGGAATAACATCCTGACCTAATTGTTTCGACACCTACATGCACTTCTAGTATTTTACAGGAGGATCTACAAAATTTTGTAGATCGAGCTTCTTTGTCTTCCGAGTCGGATGTAATTCTCGCGGATGTTAATTATCACTGAGTTAATGAGCTTCAAGCGGCAGATAGAACCCTGGAACAAATAATTCGATTTTACTTGGATAGGGCTCGTAAACGAAGTACCTTGGATCGATCTGTCACAGACACGCCTTCAGCAAATATTATAGGAATTTTTACTCTAGGCTTTCATAATCAACATGATTGTCGCGAGTTGAAACGTTTGCTTGGAGAATTGGGAATTGCAGCCAATCAAGTAATTCCAGAGGGGGGATACCTCAAATATTTGAGGGATTTGCCGAGAGCTTGGTTTAATGTAGTCCCTTATCGTGAAGTAGGTTTGATGACAGCAACTTTTTTAGAAAAAGAGTATGGGATGCCGTACATATCTATAACTCCCATGGGGATTTCAAATACAGCCAATTTTATTGCACAGATCGAAAAACTTGTGAATGTGTGGGCTTACGCGCTCTTAGAAAAGAGACTCAACTACAAATTATATGTTGACAATCAAACTAAATTTGTTTCTCAAGCAGCTTGGTTTTCAAAGTCTATTGATTGTCAAAATTTGGCTGGAAAAGAAGCAGCTATTTTTGGTGATGCAACTCATGCAGCTTCAATTACTAAAATACTTGTGAAAGAAATGGGAATTCGTGTAAGTTGCTCAGGCACGTATTGTAAGCATGATGCAGAACGGTTTAATGAGCAAGTTCAAGGTTTATGTGGTGAGGTAGTAGTAACGGAAGATCATACTGAAGTTGGAGATATGATAGCCCGTATTGAACCTTCTGCCATATTTGGGACGCAAATGGAGCGTCATATTGGCAAACGTATTGATATTCCGTGCGGGGTTATTTCTTCACCAGTTCATATTCAGAATTTTCCTCTAGGATACCGACCCTTTCTAGGTTACGAAGGCACCAATCAAATAGCTGATTTAATCTATAACTCATTTAATTTAGGTATGGAAGATCATTCATCGGATGTTTTCGGGGGGCACGACACCAGGGGTATAAGCACCAAGTCTTTATCAACAGATAGAAGCGATATTAATTGGACTCCCGAAGCTGAGTCGGAACCAAGTAGAATTCCCGGATTCGTAAGGGCAAAAATCAGGAGAAACACCGAAGTTTTTGCGAAGCAAAACAATATTCCAGAAATTACAATTGATGCGACGTATGCAGCTAAGGAGAAATCCAATAGTTAATTTGATAAACTGTACAGATAATAATTTGGGGTAATCTCTAGTCTGCTTAACTTCATTTTGTGTCAGAAAGTTTGCACAATGGAGATACTTGCTTGAAGAATAAGTATTTTACAAGAAAATAATTCTTGATTTTGAGATATTACGGCGAAACCTCGCTTGAAGCAACATGATAAGAAGCAATGTGTGACTCGACCATTGAAACCATTTTCACGGAGTTTCCTATTTCCTAATTCCATTCAAAGGGTGGGATGTTTCCGAATAGTTGTTAAAAATTATCACCTAATGAAATTTAGAGACTATCTACATATTTAGATCTACTTATCTTTCTGGGGAAAGTTCTGTTTATGATTATTTCTAAGAAATGGTGCAACGAAGCTTCACTAGTTTGTTACTTCGTATGTTTCTACTTGGCATCTAAATCTGAATTTAAGTCGCCTTGGCTTATTTTTACACCGCCCAGCTGATTCAATCACCATATCTTGATTGAGTTCCATTTTATCTATGGCGTCTAGCAGGTATAGAAGCAATTTACTCAATCGACGCCCCCCCTCCTTCTTCCAAGGGTCCGTGTCTCTTTTTAAGGGTTCGTGTTCTACTGTTACCAACTTTCAATTTGAAAAAATCTCTGAGATTAGGCTTGAACGTAAGATTGATTTATGAGCAGGGGAGGGGGGGGGATATTTGATACCCAGTTGGACTCATTAGCAGATAAATGAGGAGTAGAAGGAAGGGAGGGGGCAGGTTTGTTTCTGTATTTATTTTCCCCATTTACCTTGCAGCAGCGGCTATTCCAGAAGCATAATTTGCAAGAAGATAACTCAATAGATGGGACGATGTCCCCATCATACACATACGAGTTAGAAGCATCTTCTTGCAATTGGATAACAAATTGATCCGTGCAGCTGAAGTTGTACTCCAAGTCGTACGAATTCAGAAGTTTATATATGCATCTACTTATTAAGATACGTTACTTATTAAATAGTTGTAACTGATACCCAATCTTGGCGAGATTAGAATAGATACATTCAGTAGGTTGGTTTCTACAACCCCCACAAATAGCAAAATCCAATTGGATCTCTATACTTTTGTTGCTCCACCGGAAGAAGTAGCTCAATCAACAGCGGCTGTTTTTGATATTTCGAAAGGGGCAGGGTTGCTTGAACAAATCGGAATTAACCTCAAATTAAATTTTGAATTTTAGGAGAATTTAATGGGCCCAGTTTACAGATTCTTCCAGGTGCTTCTGTATTATCCCTCCCTTTTAGTTATACCCTACATCTACGCCGCATCTGCCATTCCCTTAAGAAGTAGACTATCTCGAAGGGATTACTGGTTTTCCATAAAAACCTCTTTTGGAAGAAGTGATATCGGACATATCTTCACGGGCGTGATTAGAAATTGGAGAAGCTGGGGGGGGCAAGAGTAGCTAAAATCAGTAGTAACTTATTAACAAAACAAACTTTTCTCGGCTCAATATGCGGCTAAGCAAGCGTCAGCCGAATGCTTAATTACGTCTTAATTTTAGTCAAACCTGCTCCTCCTATCATCTATCAAAGTTTATTCTTGAAGGTTGATTGTCACTCAGTATATTACTTCAGATAACTATTTCTCCAGCATGAAACCTGAGCTAATAAGTATTTACTACATTAGTAAATACTTATTAGCTCAGGTTTCATGCTGTCCGATGAAACGAATGATTCATTTATTTTCGTGTACAATGGTTAACTAATTGTAGTTCCATTTATCCTTTATTCATATAACGAAAACTTAATTATTAATATATTGAATTCCCTGCTTCTAAAAGGGGATTAGTGCGAGATATAGTAATGGTTAGGAGTTACTGCGATGAGAATAACTTCTGGGTCCCCTCCTAGATTCGATGCATTACAGAGAATTGAAAAGATTATCTTCAATAAAGATTGCTTACCATATCTACTTCTTCTCCTACTTAGAGATAATTTTCACTCAGTTGCCTGTAAGTCTCGCTTAGATGGGCGAGATGTAGATTTAATAGTTAGGGGTTGTAGTGCAGTCGCGACAAAGCGTCCAATTGATAGCGTGCGTCACCAAAATTATTTGGAGATTTTCTATTCAGAATTTGTTCGAAAATGAAGTACTCAGTTTGATGTAGATCTGTATCTCCGCGTACTTCTACAAACAATATGTTTAATTTTGGGAATACCTTGTCTGCGTCAACTAGCTGGCGAAACAAATAATAACTTAAAAATTTCACAATCCATCCATTCCCCTTTTTTATTTCTCGAGGATAGATTACCAAAGTCTAGCCACGTGTTAGAAATTGAGATGTCACAGAATGTTCATCTGGAAACTCTGGTTCGCCTGTTTCGTCGACGAGTTGGAGATGTCTCACTTTTACATTTACTAAGGATAGGTTTTTACGCATACGAAACCTCGTATGGAAAATTTATTCAATTTCGGCTTCGGAGGCAGAAAGAAGGTAGAATTATTGACCTGTTACTTCAAAATTTTTACACCTACGAAATTGATTTGATATCGTCGACTTTATGGAAACGGAAGCATAAGTTTCAGGCAAGATTTTACGCGTATGTAGATACAAGGAATATTAATATAAAAAGATTTTGTCTCTCCAAATCTGATTCTCAATTAGATGGTATGGAATTAGATGAGATGGATAATCAATATCTCATACGAAGTTTCTGCATCCATTTCGGGAGATATAAAAATAAATCTTTTATAGTTTCTCGGGGAGCTCACTATTTTATAAAAAGGTGGATTCATTATTTCTTCATTTTTCTCAGATCCCATCTTAATTATCCAACTGAATTTATCCAACTACATATCCATTTGTTACCCATCAATTGTGCCTTCTTCTTGGGTTACATCTCAACTATTAAGTTAGTGTCAAGAAACGTTCAAATTGAAACCACGGTGGGTTCCTGCAGCAGCATTTCAAGTGGGAGAAAAATTTATCCTAGACTTCCAATTTTACTACTAGTTAAACTCCTGCAAAAAGGGAAGTTCTGCGGCGGCACTGGCCGTCCAATTAGAAAATTAGCTTGGGTTGCGTCAACAGATGATGATATTTTGAATAGATTTGGTAAAATTTGGACTATTTTCTCTTCGTATTATGGTGCCGCAACAAATCGAGATGGATTGCGTAGATTGAGATATATACTACGACTTCCATGTGATAGCACGTTAGCAAGTAGACATAGAAGTACGATACGTTTTCTACGACGTAGGTTTGACCTAGAACTACCAGAAGTGGTTCATGCTTGTAGCAAGTTCAACTCCTTAAAAATAAATGGAAGGGTTTGGCGTCTAAACTTAATTCGATCTACTTTATTAACATCTATTCCGTTAACGACACAGGTCCAATAAATATGTCTATATTTCGTCTTCTTCCTCAACTCCAAAGAAAATTTGTTACTGGTTTGATTGAATAAAAAAATAGGTATATATCGCCACTGGGACTTATGCAGCCACATAGATATGAAAGTACCTAACTTGTTAATATCGTTTCTAGATGCATGTGGTAAAAAAAGGTTATTCAATCTCAAATATTACTCCGACTTTTACTACGAATTACACAAATTTTACTCTCTCAGATCTA